AATTTCATCATCAGAAAACGCATAAATGCTCTTTTCGTGGAAATAGACTAGAATATTGAGCTCGGGGCTGAGCCTTGTGTCTTCCGGCCAAAGGTTCAAAAAAGCGAGAAGGTCCAATTAGTATGGCTAAAGATACGAGGTTCGAAAAAAAAATATTTCTCTGTTCAAAAATCTATTGTGTGCCCTAACAAAATTATTGTATAGTACGACGCAAGGTTGCCCTCACCTCCACTATTTGTGCTATGCGGTTTATTATTCAGAAAATAGAAACCATGTTGACAAACATAGCATTTGTTTGATATGAAAAAAAAACCCGGCATCACTTACTTAAATCCAAGGTATGCCAAAAAAGAAAAAGAAAAGAAACTAAAAAAAAAATAATAATAATGATCCTATGCTAATAAAACAAATTGTTATACGGAAAAAAGCCCAAGAGATCGAAAAAGAATCTCCATATATTCTTTTGTTTCATTGTAGTGGCTTGACAAGTCGACAATGGCGACAACTCAAAAATTTATTGTGTGCCTTTCGAGGTAGAACTTTATTTCGACCAAATTACAAAGGGAAACTACCACATAAAAACAAGCAAGGTGGTTTTATTGAGCAGCTTGCTTATAGCGCAGGCCCCACTTGTATCTTGTACTTAACTAAAGAAGCACCAGATAATACATGGTCACAGTTATTACCTTCGGCCTCATACAACCAAAATCTAGTTTTATTATACGGACAACTTCAATCTACTTTAGTCAATCATATGGATATAAAAAAAGCGGCTAATTTGGAAATAACATCAGTATTTCAACAACTTTTTGAGCTCATTTTTCACCCATATAATTCTTTATGTTTTTGTTTGAACAAGCCAATTTATGCTTCACCCACTATACAAGAAAAGACGCAAGGAGGGTTACTTAGTCACCAGAGGATAACCACTTAGTAACTAACTTGGGCCCCCACTTTGCCAATTAAGGCCGCAGGCTTTATTAACAGAACTGGGGCGCGTAGTTTATAGCGAAGCTTTTTTTTTTTAATATTTTGGGAAATCCCCCAAAAATATTTTTTGTTGCGAAAAGCAGCGCCCTCGAAGATTGTAAAGATTTAAGCTAATGGATGATTTGTTTTTTTGGCGAATAACGGGATTTGAACCCGTGTTTTCAAATTCACAATCTGACACTTTCACCTATTAAGTTATACTCGCCCTTTTTTTCAATTCAGACATTAAAATACTCGCTATCGGATTCGAACCGATAACCCATAGGAACAGATTTTGAGACTGCCGTGTTTACCATTTTCACCAAGCGAGTATGCTCACTATCGGACTTGAACCGATAACCCATAGGAACAGATTTTAAGTCTGTCGTGTTTACCATTTTCACCAAGTGAGCTTAAGGAAACGAAGCGCAGAATGGAAACACAATCTTTTTGTTTCGTTTTCTTTTTGCTATTTCATTTTATAGACATCTCCGGCTTATCCCGGCTCGGCTGAATCTGCGGCGTTTTTTCAAATATTTGAAAAATCTATAGTCCTCTGTCTTAAGGTGTGTAGAGACTCCTTTTTCATTGATTTATACCAGTCTATCTTAGATCCGAGATAGTGCCGAAAAAATGATTCAATTTAATCTAACCATGGTTGCCTTGGCAATGGCAATGACTTTTATACAATATGCAGAATACTCCAAAACCTGTATTTAGAACTAAAAGAAAATAATGCTTTTTTATAAAAAAATCATAAAGTGCAAAGGTTAAAATTTTGAGCTTTGTTTTACGTAGTTTTGCCATCTATATAATAGAATATAGTAGAAAATAATAAGTTGGCGAGGAAGTAAAAATATATATATATATCTATAGATATATATATATTTTTTTTTTATTCTGTGGATTACTAATAAAATGGAGTGATCCAAGATGACCTCTCTTTCAATTTCAATTATGTCATTATATAGTAATGGCATGCGGCGAACTCTATTGGATGCGTCAAAAACTTGATTTGTTGGGCTGTGTCAATTTATTAAGATTAACAGAGCCTTCATCTAAGTCTTGGCTCGTGCAGCTGTCGCCCAAAATACAATCAATTATCTACCCAATCGACTGTATTTTGGTCACAATAAAAAAAATGATTTATGTATGTATTTATTAATTGTAACTTTACCTTTACTAGGTAGTTGTGTAGCAGGTGCTTTTGGTCGTCTTCTTGGTTTACGAGGAACTGCTATAGTCACAACCACGTGTGTTTCATTATCTTTCATTTTATCTTTGATTGCTTTTTATGAAGTTGCACTGGGAGCCAGTGCTTGCTATATAAAAATTGCTCCATGGATTTTTTCCGAGATGTTTGATGCTTCTTGGGGCTTCTTTGGCGACCGTGAAGTCACCGGATGAATTGCTGGATAGATAGATTATCTGGACGCTGCAGTTGCTCTGTGGTGAGACGGACTCGACTCACTCTCTGGGGCGAACTCCTGTAGAGCATCATAGCATGTCGGGAAAAGGGCATACTGGACGTAGCCAAAAATATCCTTGGCTGTGCCCTGATCGTGTCTTTGAGACACAGGTGAGGCCATAGGTAACAAACGTAAGGTGGAGGAGGTATCCCAAACTTGGCGCATCGGGCGAGGCCCGCGTTCCCCCTGCATATAGGCAGCAAGAGGGCGCATATGCCTGAACAAATAGGGGGCCTGAGTCCAATAAGGACAGCACACCACTTCAAGCGCACCTATGTCTCGATATCGATAGAGTATTCGGTGGAACCGGTGAACCATACATTTTTCTAGATAGAGATGCGTGGGACAGAGGGCTTGTAGTACCTGCCTACTCGCTTCAAATATTCAAAAATTTTTTTGCTGCGAGTTTTTTCAGAAAAACGCTGATATCAGCAAAAGGGAAGAAGCCTAAGTCGGCAGATGCCGTACGCTTGAGTGGCAAAGGTAAGCGACACTATACGACTAGGCGATAGAAAAAAAATATGTAGCGAATAAAAAAAAATCTATTTTTTGCTGCGGCCCGCTTAAACATACAGTGGTTACTCTAAGCCTTAATAACAATCTCAAGTTGGTGAGCCGTGTGATAGGTAACTATCTCGCACGGTTCGGGGAGCACTTTATTATTTTACTCGAGTGAACGACCGCCGCATTGCGGTACGCAAAAAATTTCCTGCTTGATTCTGCGATTCAAGGCCCCGGTAAAATAAAACTTTTGACTCTGTGTTTGATAGTCCGACTGTAGTTATGTTAATTGTGGTTACATTTGTAAGTAGCTTAGTTCATCTCTATTCTATTTCATATATGTCTGAGGACCCGCACAGCCCTCGATTTATGTGCTATTTATCCATTTTTACTTTTTTTATGCTAATGTTGGTCACCGGAGATAACTTTATTCAATTATTTTTAGGATGGGAAGGAGTAGGTCTCGCTTCATATTTGTTAATTAATTTCTGGTTTACACGACTTCAGGCCAATAAAGCAGCTATAAAAGCTATGCTTGTCAATCGAGTAGGTGATTTCGGATTAGCTCTCGGGATTATGGGTTGTTTTACTATTTTTCAAACAGTAGACTTTTCGACTATTTTTGCTCGTGCCAGCACCTTTTCTGAACCCCATCATTATTTCATTTTTTGCAATATGAGATTTCATGCCATAACTGTTATTTGTATTTTACTTTTCATTGGTGCTGTTGGAAAATCTGCACAAATAGGATTGCATACTCGGTTACCTGATGCAATGGAGGGTTTTCGAATATTTGAGGGCTCTCATGTGCCTGCCAATAGGTACATTATAACAATCTCACTGTATGCTGGAATCGTCGATCAAATGAGAGTCCCCATCGGAAAAATATCTCATTTTGACCAATCAGCAGGAAACCTATAAAGGAAGGCCAAATCCACCCAACGAAGTAAAGGCTGAAGGAGCTCTATAGGATCCTCAGAGACTGTACGTGAGACCTCTTGTTCGAAATGGGATTTATTCTTGAAGAGAGAAGCTGGCCAGATTTAACTAAGATACGAAGCATTCTTTTGTCGTGAAGATTCGATCATTTTTTTTTTAGATTATATAGTCTAGATATGCAGGTCTTATGGAATAGAAGGATCCGTATAGGATTTAGGCATGTAGAAAATATTGTATTGAATCAAATACTCCTCATCATTTTGGTTATAAGCTGGAAACGGAAAACAATATATATATATATTGTTTTTTTCCCAGCGCGGCCTGATGTTACATTCCAACTTTCCGCCTGAGCCCAGCCTTATTGTCATCCTCACCAAAGCGCCGCGCACTGAATCTACCAGGATGCAGTTTAAAAAAGCTTAAATATTTTTTGTTGCTTCGCAAAATATATCTATACTTGCGAAAAGCGTTGGGATGGAGCTGAGATGGTGTCTCATGTATAAAAGAAAAAAAACATCTTAGTTGTTAGGGACGCAGCATCCGTAAGATTCTTGGGAGAGTCTCTATTTCATAAGTGGAAGATACAGTCCCTACTCTTGCTAGGCTCATTAGCTTATTACCTAATGCTCTAAAATATTCTTTCTTGGCCTTATGGGAGCGTAAGAAAAGAGTAGCCCACTCCAGTATCTGCTTTGATTCATGCAGCTACTATGGTAACAGCAGGCGTTTTTATGATAGCAAGGTGCTCCCCTTTATTCGAATATTCACCCACTGCTTTGATTGTCATTACTTTCGTAGGGGCTATGACGTCATTCTTCGCGGCAACCACTGGAATATTACAGAATGATTTAAAGAGGGTCATAGCCTATTCAACTTGTAGCCAATTAGGCTATATGATATTTGCTTGCGGTATTTCCAACTATTCCGTTAGCGTATTTCATTTAATGAATCACGCTTTTTTTAAAGCATTACTTTTTTTAAGTGCAGGTTCAGTGATTCATGCCATGTCGGATGAGCAAGATATGCGTAAGATGGGAGGGCTTGCTTCCTTATTACCTTTCACTTATGCCATGATGCTTATAGGCAGCTTATCTTTAATAGGTTTTCCTTTTTGTACTGGATTTTATTCTAAAGATGTTATTTTAGAGCTCGCTTATACTAAATATACGATTAGTGGTAACTTTGCTTTCTGGTTGGGAAGTGTTTCTGTCTTCTTCACCTCTTATTATTCTTTTCGTCTACTTTTTTTAACTTTTTTAGCATCAACAAATTCATTCAAGCGAGACATCTTACGATGTCATGATGCGCCCATTCTTATGGCAATCCCTTTAATCTTTTTAGCTTTTGGAAGTATTTTTGTAGGATACGTGGCCAAAGTGTGACCTGTTAGCCCATAAGTCACTCCTGTGACGAAGCGGTTGTTGCTCACTTAAAAAAGAAATTCTTTTTCAAAGTGAACAATAATTGAGAATTGGATGCGGGCGAAATTCCCGCCAATGGCTGAGATGTTCAGTCGACTCTCTTCCCTTTGTAGGAGGTCCGGCAGCCTCCGAGTTAGAAGTAAGCAAAAAAAGGAGGAGGAAAGAGGCCTTGGTGAACCATTATAAGTAAACAAGTGTAAGCTTTGTTGCCCGACAGTATCAAGTACTGACCACACTGAGGGACGAACCTTAGAATGAAAAGGAGGAATAAAGGGTACTTGCAGTGCAAATTTTTGGTCTTGCACCGAACATCCAATGGACCTTGGACTAAATGGCCACTGTCTGAAAGGACTATGTCCAAGGGACCACCCCGCAAAGTACATCTTGCGCCTATGGGCCGCTATAACTATCCAATACACTCAAAACTGGAAAACTCTGGTAGGGCTCCCTTGCGGCGGGCTGCCAAGCTATAAACCCGACGAGAGCAGGATTCTCTAAAAAGCCAAGGCCGCAGAGTGCAGCCAGCCAAAATAGATTTTTTTTCGCAGCATTTTCATTATGCCCACTTGGAGATTTAGGATTTCAGTAAAAACTGGAAAGGAGAATAAGTTATGAGTAGGTTCTACATAGATACCCAAACGATACCCTGGGAACAAATTCCTTGGCCCAAGGTCGAGGCAGTTGTTTTTAGACTCCAAACCAGGATTTACCAAGCTTCTCGCTCCAACAATATGGACAAGATGCGTGCTCTACAATTTAGACTCATACGAAATCTACATGCCAGACTCTTAGCCGTAAGACGAGTTACACAAGAAAAGCAAAGGAAAAAGGACCCTGACATTTACAAGAAGTTGGGTGCCTCAGGGTCACAAAAAATAGAGATGGCAAGAGGTCTTCAATTGGATGGAAAGGCTACGCCCATTCGTCAGATAATAATATCAAAGCCCCAAGGAAAAGAAGAGCACCCCAGAAAACTACGAGCAAAAAAAAAATATAGATTTTGTTGCGCCTTTTCTGCACTAGGCGCAACAAAACGTAGAGTCAATCAGGTACGCTTTGCGCCTGGAAAATGGAAAGTAAAAAACAATCTATATTTTTTTTTTCGAACTAAACTTCGCGTCTTTTCATCTTCTTGGCCTATTTGTGTTATTGAAGACAGAGCGAAGCAAGCTTTAATCAAAATGGCCTTAGAAACTGAATGGGAAGCCCGCTTCGAACCCAATTCTTATGGATTCAGACCCGGACGAAGCTGCCAGAATGCCATCAAAGCCATATTCAACGCTATTCAAGCCAAGCCCAAGTATGTTTTGAACGCGGACATTTCCAAATGTTTCGATCGCATCGACCACCAAGCCCTATTGGACAAACTGAAAACTTTGCCTAATTTAGCCAAACAGGTCAAAGCCTGGCTTAAAGTCAACCTCATGACCGGATTAAGAAATAATGCTCAGTACATGGAAAAGGGCACCTATCGCGTGATGTTCCCACTGCTAGTCAACATTGCTCTCCATGGGATGGAGACAGCTTTAACAGAGTGGTCACTGAGAGCATATCCCAAAGAAGCAACTCCGATACTGATTAGATATGGCAACGACTTCGTTGTACTTCACCAATCCAAAGAGATCATAGAACAAGCTCAGGTCTTCCTAAGGGAATGGTTAAAGTGCATGGGACTAGAATTGCACTCAGAGAAAATCCAGGTAGTCAACACTGGATCCGGGTTCCAATTTCTAGGGTTTTCAATCAATCATATCTGGAAATGGGGCAAAGTTAGAACTTTAATAACTCCGTCTCGTGAGTCTCGCCGGAGATTTCTCGAAGATATTCGACGGGCCATTCAATTGTCAAAAGGAAAAGCAGCCTACCAACTTATCATAACCCTAGTACCCCAAATAGTAGGATGGGGCAACTACTTCAAATACTCTGAATGCAACAATCTATTTCGGAGATTAGACCATGATATTTTTCAAAAGATCCGAGCATGGGTATACCGACGGCATCCGACATGGGGTCGTGATAAAATCAAACAAAAGTACTTCCCCGAAAAGAGAAGCTGGCTCTTCAAAAGGAAAGTATACCAAGATAACTGGATTTTGTACGACTCTCGCACAACGGCCTTCGGGGTGAAAAGAGAATATTACCTGGTCAAACTGAGTTGGATAGCTAGCCACAAGCACATGTTGGCAAGACAAAATAAGAGTCCAATAAAATGAAAAGCCGCGTGAAAAAAGAGCGCAACAGCAACAAAATCTATATTTTTTTTTTGCTCTTGACTTCTCTGTTCTACTGCGCACCTTCAACGGAACTACTATCTACTGAAATCTAAAGGTTCCAAATGCGGTAATCAAAAAGCTGAAGGGCTCTTTCTTTATTACATCGCCCAAACATGTTAGAAAAACACGAGAGCATGAAAGTAGAGCACATCAAAGTGAAATCCTTGCGTGTTCCTAGAAAACTTATGGACAAGCACTGCCATGTTGAAAACAAGCAAGAAGACGTAAAAATTCTGAGAGGAGCCGTATGAGGCGGAAGCCTCACGTACGGTTTTGAAGCCAAGCCGTTCCAGCAATGGAACGGCTTAGGAACCGATATGATGATTGGTTTAGGTACCCATTTTTGGGCTAATTCCCTTCTCATACTACCAAAAAATGAAATTCTTGCCGAATCCGAGTTTGCTACTTCAACAATTATCAAACTAATTCCTATTTTGTTTAGTACTTTAGGTGCTTTTATGGCATATAATATAAATTTTGTAGCAAATCCATTAACTTTTGCTTTGAAAACTAGTACTTTGGGTAATCGAGTATATTGCTTTTTAAATAAGCGCTGGTTTTTTGATAAACTTTTTAATGACTTTATAGTTAGATTCTTTTTACGTTTTGGATATGAAGTTTCATTTAAAGTTTTAGACAAGGGTGCTATTGAAATCTTGGGACCTTATGGAATTTCGTACACATTTCGAAAATTAGCCAAGCAGATAAGTAAACTTCAAAGTGGTTTTGTTTATCATTATGCTTTTGTAATGTTGATTGGCTTAACCATATTTATTACCATAATAGGTCTGTGGGATTTTATTTCTTTTTGGGTAGATAATCGATTGTATTTTATTTACATAGTGAGTTTTCTATTTATTCATTTTGAAAACGACATTAGCACGAGCTAAAGGGGGCATACTTCCTTATATAATACCATGAAACTTTAAGGGACGCAATGATAAGCCAGTGCTACGCCCTTTTTTCGGCTTCGCTGAGAGGGAGGGCTGAGGCCCGACGAAGCCTAACAAGCAAAAAAAATAGATTTTTTGGAGCCTAAGCTATGCTCTGCGGTCTAGCTACGATAAATCGTAAAAAAAAATGGGTCCTCGAATAAAGCACGTTATTGCCTTGGGTCTATGAGGAATCTGAAAAAGAAGAAGAAAAAAGTAAAGGTTGGAATGATAGAATAATAAATCGAAAAAGAGAAAATGAAAAAAAGCATAAAACGAAAAAAAAATTTTTCGGCTTTTTTTATCCTCCTCGATCGTGACTGAGGCCGTCTGGTCATAATAGCAAGCCCTAAAGCATTGAACAAAGCGGCAAAAGACGAAGCATGCAATTACATAGTATGCGCGTATAAAAGCTCATCAAGTTATGCAATTATTGCGGGCTTTATAGAAGTGCAGGGGGTTATGATGATATACCCATAAGGCCTCTATGGCTGGAAAGCCGAGAAGAAATGTGGACCCGCGGCCTGCGAAGAGAGCTGCGTCCCCGGGATCTTTTGGAAAAAGAGTAAACATTTATGTTACAATTTTTAGCTCCATTTTATTCCAATCTCAGTGGTCTTATTCTGTGTCCTTTGTTAGGAAGCATTATTCTTTTTGTTATCCCTAATCCCAGAATACGACTGATACAAAGTATTGGTTTGTGCACCTCTTTGATTACTTTTCTATATTCCCTTTTTTTTTGGATACAATTCGATAATTCTACAGCCAAATTTCAATTCGTGGAAACCATTCGATGGCTTCCTTATTCAAACATCAATTTTTATATAGGTATAGATGGTATCTCTTTATTTTTCGTAGTCTTGACCACATTTTTAATTCCTATTTGCATTTTAGTAGGTTGGTCCAGTATTAAAAGTTATAAAAAAGAGTATATGATAGCCTTTCTAATTTGTGAATCTTTCATGATTGCTGTATTTTGCATGGCGGATCTTTTATTATTTTATGTTTTTTTCGAAAGCGTTTTAATCCCTATGTTGTGCGGAGCTGAGCATCTGATATTCGCGGCGCTTCGCGCCGCCTCTGCAGGAGCCTTGTGCAGTAAACCCTTCTGAGCGATCTGAAGACCAGTAGGTTCGCGAAGCTTTCGGAGAAGGGTAGTCTTGTGTGTAAGCATAGCTTTTTGGTCGAACCCGTCGGATGACCCATTTGGGATTGGGGGGTACTTTGAGTGGGTACTTTGCAGGACTTCACTCTGCCTACTCGAATATTGTATAAACATGCAGGAAAGGGTGCTCCTAGGCAGAGAAGAATGGAGTTTTGCTACGAGAAAACAGTTTTCGTGAAGTCTAGGGGGTGCAGACACACTTGCGCGAATTACAGATGACAGCTACAAAGGTGGTGGGGAAAAAAAAGTACTCGACGCCTGGGGATGGACATAAATTTGTTAACTACCTATTGAGCTGACAAGGATAATCGTTCTGATCTTGAAAGAGGACCTCAGGTCAATTCCTCTGTAGGGAAGTTATTGGCGAGGCCGCGGGATGAGTCGCTGGGACAAAAAAGGAGACCGAAATGAAAAAATATTTTAAAACGCCAAGCCAAAAAAAGGCGTAAAGCCCTTTCTGCAAAAATCTATATAGTTTTTTTTTGCTTGGCTTTTATTCTCGGCTCATCCGCTATTTTGGGAAGGAGCCGTATGACGCGAGAGTGTCACGTACGGTTCTTTGAGAAGGGTGTGGGTACCTACAGGAGCTTTTTCTCGACTCATTTATCATGGGGAGATAAAGCCGAGGGCCTATCATCCCTTACTCTCCTATTATCATAGGGGTATGGGGTTCTAGACAAAGAAAAATTCAAGCAGCATATCAGTTTTTCTTATATACTTTACTTGGATCTGTCTTTATGCTCTTAGCCATTTTATTTATTTTTTTCCAAACAGGAACCACTGATTTACAAATATTATTAACCACAGAATTTAGTGAGCGGCGCCAAATATTGCTATGGATTGCTTTTTTTGCTTCTTTTTCCGTAAAAGTGCCTATGGTACCAGTTCATATTTGGTTACCTGAAGCTCACGTAGAGGCACCTACGGCTGGATCTGTAATATTGGCAGGAATTCTTTTGAAATTAGGAACCTATGGTTTTTTAAGATTTTCTATACCCATGTTTCCTGAAGCGACACTTTATTTTACTCCTTTCATTTATACTTTAAGCGTTATTGCTATTATATATACTTCCTTGACTACAATAAGACAAATCGATCTGAAGAAAATTATTGCCTATTCTTCAGTAGCTCATATGAATTTTGTGACTATTGGTATGTTTAGTCTAAACATACAAGGAATTGAAGGTAGTATTTTACTTATGTTAAGTCATGGAATGGTTTCTTCAGCCCTTTTTTTATGTGTTGGTGTTTTATATGACCGACATAAGACTCGACTTGTTAAATATTATGGAGGTTTAGTCAGCACCATGCCAATGTTCTCGACGATTTTCTTATTCTTCACCTTAGCCAATATGAGTTTACCCGGTACTAGCAGCTTTATCGGAGAATTTCTTATTTTAGTAGGAGCTTTCCAAAGAAATAGCTTAGTGGCCACATTAGCGGCACTTGGAATGATTTTAGGCGCAGCTTATTCTCTTTGGCTATATAATCGTGTAATTTTTGGGAATTTCAAACCCAAATTCCTGCAAAAATTCTCCGATTTAAATAGAAGAGAAGTTCTAATATTTTTCCCTTTTATTGTCGGAGTTATTTGGATGGGTGTTTACCCCGAAGTGTTCTTAGAGTGTATGCATACTTCCGTAAGTAACTTAGTGCAACATGGAAAATTTGATTGAAAAACATAAAAAAGAGGTTTGAAGAAATGTTTGAACATGATTTTTTAGCGCTTTTCCCAGAGATCTTTCTTATTAACGCAACCATCATTTTGCTTATTTATGGAGTTGTATTTAGTACCTCTAAAAAATATGATTATCCACCATTAGTGTGTAATGTTAGTTGGCTTGGTTTACTTAGTGTTGTGCGCCTAGGAGGGCGCGTTTGAGAAGACGATGGTTGAAAACAATCGCTCGGGTAGACTCCCTAACCTTATGTGGGATCAGACCGCAAGGAACCATAGCATGGGTACTATCCGCGTTTCGTCGCAAGTACAATCGTACGCATAGGAGTAAGGTAACTTCCCCCGACGAAAGGCGGGGCCGGAAGGGCACGTGGGCTCGAACGCTACTCACGTGCGAGCAACTCTCCGGACGTAACTGTAATGGACAGAAAAAGTGGTACACGTAACTAAACGACAAGCAAACGGCCAAACGCGCAAACTAGGGATCATCCAAATGGACTCTATAGGAACCGGCTTTGATAAAAGCAGGGCGTAGCAAATTTGCTACGATTTTCAAAAAAAAATACTTTTGAAAATTTCTTAGAGACCAAGGCTTTAGCCAAAATGTACGGGTGACAGATCCTTCCACAATGTACCCTGAGAAATACACCGGGCAATTCATGTTAAGCATACGACGATGCCCTTTAGAGTGAAAGCCTCGGGGGAAAAGGAGGTAGGTGATAATGCGCTGTACTTTCCAGACGCGGCGCGCGCCGCGTCTGGAAAGTACAGCAAACTCGGAGAAGCAATTTAGGATAATGTCATTAAAGAGAAAAAAAAATATTTTTTTCGCTGAGTGCTACTTACTACTTTTAGCCTCATATTAATGAGACTTCCTACGTCAATATACAACCCTGAATAAAAGACTAAGGCAATAGCTAGATAAAACAGCGAATTTGATTAATTTACCTACAGACGTAACCAATAAAAGAATGGAAGACAATGTAGTATAACGCCAACTCCGAAATGATCAGTGTTTTATTTTGTTCATGCAGGCCCGGCCTTAGAGGGTTTCGGTCCGTAAACCTGAAAAAGTTATCATGGACGAGCCACATGCGGGGAAACGCGCACGTGTGGTTCTGACCGGGGGGGGAAAAAGCACCCTATCGGTATCTAATAACTATATTATTGGTCGCTTCTAGCACACCTCTAACTGTTGCCAATTTATTCTATAATAATTTAATAATAGACAATTTTACATATTTTTGCCAAATCTTTCTATTAATAAGTACGGCTAGCACTATAGTTATGTGTCTGGGTTATTTTAGAGAAGAGAGTTTGAATGCTTTTGAATCTATTGTCTTAATTCTACTTTCTACTTGCAGTATGCTCTTCATGATTTCGGCTTATGATTTAATTGCCATGTATTTAGCTATTGAGCTTCAAAGTTTATGTTTTTATGTGATTGCAGCATCAAAAAGAGACTCTGAATTTTCTACAGAAGCTGGCTTAAAATATTTTATTTTAGGTGCATTCTCCTCTGGAATTTTATTGTTTGGTTGTTCTATGATTTATGGATTTACTGGAGTTACCAATTTTGAGGAATTAGCTAAGATTTTCACTGGATATGAAATCACTTTATTTGGTGCTCAATCTAGTGGTATCTTTATGGGGATTCTATTTATTGCTGTAGGTTTTTTATTTAAGATCACAGCAGTTCCTTTTCATATGTGGGCACCTGATGTATACGAAGGTTCACCTACTCTGGTTACAGCATTCTTTTCTATCGCACCTAAAATATCTATTCTTGCCAATATGGTACGTGTTTTTATTTATAGTTTCTATGATCCAACATGGCAACAACTATTCTTTTTTTGCAGCATTGCTTCTATGATCTTAGGAGCATTGGCTGCAATGGCTCAAAACAAAGTCAAAAGACTTTTAGCTTATAGTTCTATTGGACATGTAGGTTATCTTTTTATTGGTTTTTCATGTGGAACCATAGAAGGCATTCAATCGCTACTAATTGGTGTTTTTATTTATGTATTAATGACCATCAATGTATTCGCCATAGTATTAGCATTACGTCAAAACCGTTTCAAATATATAGCAGATTTAGGTGCTTTAGCCAAAACTAATCCTATTTTAGCTATTACTCTGTCTATTACTATGTTTTCATACGCAGGAATACCCCCGTTAGCCGGATTTTGTAGCAAATTTTATTTGTTTTTTGCTGCTCTAGGCTGTGGAGCTTACTTATTAGCCTTAATAGGAGTTGTTACTAGTGTTATCAGTTGTTTTTATTATATACGCTTTGTGAAAATAATGTATTTTGATACACCTAAAAAATGGATTCTATATAAACCAATGGATCGTGAAAAATCCTTACTACTAGCAATTACTTTGTTTTTAATCAGTTTTTTCTTTTTATACCCTTCTCCTCTATTCTTAGTTAGCCATCAAATGGCACTAAGTCTATGTTTGTAAGTTGTATGTCTAATAAATAAATAAAATTTTTATAAGTTCAGCATAATATAATAGTAATAGTTGCATAATCCACAAGTCTGAATTGGATTCAAGACTGAATTCGAGCAAGGCCACAGAGCGTAGCTTTTCGCGGGGCGCGATAAAAAAAAAGAATTTTTTTCGCAGGTTGGCCTTTGCTAAAAACGAGGAAAGCACTGCGCCTCCAATGACTCTCCGTACCGTTTTATTTCTTCATCCTCTCGGTTGTCTCCAGCCCCATCATTTGTTATGCGAATAATGTGGGCACAGCACCGGTTTAATTGCGTTTCGCGGAGAAATGGTCACCGCAGCGTGAGGCTGCACCTGCGCCCTGAATCATGACAAATGATTTCTATTTGCCAAGCAACGAAGCGGCCCCCTACTTTTGTCGGTCACTCTCTTCTGGTACCTTAAGCGACAGAAAAAAAAAATAGATTTTTGGAGAAGAAAACTGGGTGAATAAAAACCCAAGCGGAAAAAGGGACTTGAACCCTCAACTTCAGCCTTGGCAAGGCTATACTCTACCATTAAGCTATTTCCGCCAGCTCCGACAAGACAAAACAATAGGAAAAAAGTAAGAAGGCCTTTACACTTATCAGATGTATTCTTTTAGTAGAATTTGATGGATAGGCCCATGCTTGGAAAGATTCGAACTCTCAACCCCCAAATCCGTAGTTTGGTGCTCTATCCGATTGAGCTACAAGCACAAATTTATTATTCTTAAGCACTACGTGTCATGTAGGCTGCATTACTACAAAGAAAAAACATATGTATATATGATATGAAAAAATATTTTAAGAATTGAAAAAAAAAAAAGAGATATGCTTTTTTTTTCCCTATTCATTTAAATTTAAGCGATGGTATACTTTGTAAATTAGGATAGTATTACCCTATTGCATTATTTCAAGGCGTTTATGCCTTCTGTGACTCGAAAAAGTTTATTATAGCACTGTGGTCAAATTAGTCAACATTTTGACCGCAGTTAAGTGATCTGGATGCATTATAACACGTTAGTAATCAAGTTCAAAAAAGAATACTTTGTTGATTTGATTAGCTCGCGTTTAGGTTTTACTGCTAAAAAAAAACAAAATATATATAGATTTTGTTTTCTCATTTCTCCTACCTAATTTATTGGCTCTATCCAAAAAGCGGAAATGCAGACGTTATTAAAGGTCGCTCTTGGTGTAATGTTGACCAGGTACAGAGTTTTTTTTTAGTTGAAAGCGTTATGGATTATCGTAGGTAAATGAAAAAAAAGGTGGCGTATAAACGCGCCACAGGCCGCAAATTGTACCACTTTTTTTTCTTTTTATTGCAGCGCAGCTCTGGCTGACCATTTTTCTCCGAAATAATTTTGTCCCTTTCGTCTAGGGGTATAGGACATCGTCTTTTCATGGCGAGAACACGGGTTCGAATCCCGTAAGGGATAGCCTTACTTACATATGCTCCGAGAGCCAAGCGAAATGAGCTTTCCAGTGCACGTAGGAATTTTTTGTCTGAAAAAGAAAAGGACACAAAAAAGTGGAAAAAAGACTTTTTTTTCAGTGTCTTCGCCCTTTATTCTAGTTTTTCACTGTTCTCCTTCATTCTTTTTTTTTGTGTCCTCCTGATGAATGAAAATCATAGAAAGCATAGTAATGAAAGGGCGCAGGGTATAGCGGCCAAAGGCCCCATTCCCATAACGAATAGAGCATAAGAAATAAGAAAGAAAAATTTTATGCAACTTTCTAAAAAAAAGCAAGTAAGTGAAATATGCCTACAATAAATCAATTGATTCGTCATGGTAGAAAGTCAAAACGGCGCACACAACGTACTCGAGCCTTAACTCAATGTCCTCAAAAGCAAGGAGTATGCCTGCGTGTTTCGACGAGAACACCAAAAAAACCTAATTCGGCTTTACGCAAGATAGCCAAAGTACGTTTAACCAATCGAAATGAGATAATTGCTTACATTCCCGGCGAAGGCCATAATTTGCAAGAGCATTCTGTGGTTATGGTTAGAGGGGGTAGAGCGAAAGATTTGCCAGGTGTAAAATACCATTGTATTCGAGGAATTAAAGATTTGCAAGGAATACCGAGTCGACGTCGAGGCAGATCTAAATATGGTACAAAAAAACCCAAAGATTCTATATGAATTTATTTGTCAAATCATCGAATTTCAGCTTTGTTTTTGGTTTATCAAAGGCAAAGGCGGGAATCAAAAAAAATGAAAATTGGCCATTTAGCGGAAAAAATCTATTTTTTTTTTCAGAAAGCTTTTTTGCGCGTCGTTTATCGCATTGTAGATATTTATGCTATGCCCTGGAAGGGCATGTGCCATCAAGACCTAAAAGTCGTGGGGCAAGCATATACAATAGCTCAGACAATTTGGGCTATATGCGGGGCTTGCATGGTAAACAAAAACAATTAATAAAAAAATTGGTCCATATTTGCATGATTAATGGTAGAAAAACGAGATCTCGTGCTATTGTTTATAAAACTTTTCATTGTCTAGCTCAGCATGGCGATATATTAAGACTTTTGGTTAATGCCATAGAAAATGTCAAGCCTGTTTGTGAAGTGAAAAAGGTAAGAATTTCTGGTACTACTCAATTAGTACCATCTATTATAGCAACAAATCGTCAAGAAACCTTAGCCATTCGTTGGATGCTCGAAGCGGCAGCCAAACGACGTATTAACAAAAAAAGCATGAGCTTAGATCAATGTTTAGCTGATGAGATATTGGATGCTTCCCGAAAGATGGGGATTGCACGTAAAAAAAGGGATGATCTTCATAAACTGGCTCAAGCCAATCGTAGTTTTTCGCATTATAGATGGTGGTAAACTATTTAAAGTGGAAGAAAAAAGGGATCAGGCGACGAGGGAGGCGAAGCGCATTATTTAGAAACTTTTCTGCGCTTCGCCCCCTTTTGCTTTGCCCCATTCAGGGATTGGGGAAAGAAAAAAAAGGCCAAGCTTCGTTATGCGCTTGGCTACTCATTTATAAGCATCTCATGCCTTTTATCATAATTAAACTATTCGTCCTTTCTTAGAATTAGACATTAAGCGTCTCAGCGCAAGATAAGTTTGCCGCATCAAAGAAGGGTTGCAAGAGAGTGGGCGCAGCAAATATATATTTTTTTTGCTTGCTGTTTTTTCTATCAAAAAATCGACCAGAAAGCCAGTAATATTCGCGTAGTTTTTTTTTGTGCACCCTGCAGGTAGCGCACGATTATCAGCACACCGAGACGACTAAAGACAACTTTTGTCAAGCTGCGGGGGGGAGGAGTATCTGCGGCCTATTTGTTTTGGTAGGAATTAGTCCCCGGGGTCCTGGGACATTCGCTTCCGCCAACAGGGAACTCTACAAGGCCGCAGGGCGCAGCAAAATATATATATATATATAGAATATTTTTTTTTTCGTAGCTTTTTGCATCCCGCGCGTTCAAAGGTCTTCGACCATCGGTGTGCATTATTTTGCGTCATCAAAAGCAAATCCAGCTTTTTTATTATGGTTGATGATGACGCGCTTAAAAAGTAAAGAAGTGAGTGATGTAGCAACTGTTTTGATGCTCCTTACACCAGTCTTCTAATGAAGGTTTATAGCATCATTTAAATAAATACAAATTAAAATAGTAAAAACATAAGCTTGTAATATAGCAACACCTAATTCCAAACCAGTTAATGCGAATACTATTAGAAAAGGAGCAAGATGCGCTAAATACATAATACCTCCCATAGATAGCATAGTCCAAGCAAACCCGCTTAGAATCTTGACTAAACTATGACCAGCCATCATATTGGCGAATAAACGTATTCCTAGACTTAATGCGCGAAAACGATAGGAGATTAATTCGAGAAGTACTAGGAAGGGTGCTAACGGCAAGGGTACTCCTTGCGGCAATAAAATACTAAAAAAATGAAGCCCATGTGTTTGAAATCCAACTATAGTGATTCCGATAAAAAGAGATAATGAAAGACCCAGGGTAATTAGAAAATGACTTGTTACTGTAAAACTATAAGGTATCATACCAATAAGATTACTGAATAATAAAAAAAGAAAAGTGACAAAAATTAGAGGAAAAAAGCGTTGTTTCATCGAAGAAGGACCGCTTATTTGTTCATTTACCAAGTTAAGCACAAAATCATAAATAATTTCAACAAAGGATTGCCAAGCATTTGGTACTAAGTGTCCTCCATTTAAAGTAACGAAATGAACTAGAAGCAATACTAGACTGATAGTTAATAGCATAAACAAAGATGAATTGGGTCGGTAGGGGAAAAAAATCTTTTTTTTTTGCTCCATTTGAACCTTACTTAGGCCCAGGGTTTAAAGCCGTTCCCCTCCTATAGAACCGTACGTGATAGTTGCCCATCATACGGCTCCTCTCTCTTCGGGACCGGCCCAAGGCCCAATAGAGGCTTTATTTTGGCAGCCATCTTCAAAAAAGGATTTTTTTTTACTTAGCCGAAGAGAGCCAGGACTACATTCCTCGCCGCTTATTTTGTGGGAGGTTTTCTATCCATCCTCGAGCGCATTCCACAGTATCCTGGGCACTCGCCCTCATAGCCGTCACCCCAGTTGATCTACCCGCGCGTTCTGTCTAGGATTCTTTAGGCTCGACCGGCGTGTGCCGGCGTGAACATGGTTTGTATCCTGACCCAGGGGCTTCCTTTCACCGTCTACCATCGGCTATTTGAGTAGATCAGTCCTCATATTCGTCTCCCTTCCAAAAGAGCGGCCATTCTCGAGATTCGTAAACCTATCCTGTACAAAACACTTTCCTGACTCCACGGCATCGAAGTAAACGGGAGTTGGATTATCGTCTAAAACCCCGACGAAGTGTTTACACCATCGAGTAGTGGGCGCGAGCTCCGCACGTAAATGAAAGATAGAAATTTCCTATATGAATAGGAATCAATGGAATAATTGCAAATTGTTCTAGCGGACTGCAAGTCATGATGAATTCTCTTTTTTTTTATTTTAGCGCGAGGCGAAACTAAGAAGCTGCTTCGTTGCTTGACGCTCTTCAAGGCAAAGTCTTGAGAGAAAAGAAAAAAATATTTTTCTTTCTTTCGGTATTTTTTCATATATATATATTATATATGATGAAGAAATACCTCGAAGCCAAACTTGATTTGCCCTACATTCGCGCAGCGAATAGAGCGTTAATTTCTATTTATGTTTTTCTTTTCTTAAATAATGAATGGTAACTTTTTGGAAAAAAAGGAAAACGAAGCATAATCAAATGGATTTGAAGAGCTAAAAAAAAATCTTTTTTTTTACTTTTCTGCATTTTATAATATATATGAAAAAAAATCTATCTATTTTTGTGCGCCTAGATTTTTTGTTGGTTTGCTGCGCGCTTTTCTTCTATAAGCTAATGGACAAAGTATGCGTGATTTTGTGCCATCCATGTTCGTTCTAGAAGAGAATAGAACTCAAAGTTTCTAAGCCTCTCCTTGCCCCAATTCCATAAGTTGGGGTCTTCGACACCAACCATGTGCTTTCCAATATTTGGTCAACGAGCAAAAGTGAAAAGCGCTCATTTACATAGCTAATTTATGAATCGTTTCGTACGGAAACAACTCGAAGCGGTTTCAGCTCTGGGAGCCTTCGGTGATGCAAGGTTCAAGAGTGTCTAAGGGCACAAAGAATAAAGTTTAGAAATAAAGATGGTCATTAATTATCATACATGATGAATTTGCTTTATACGAATTCAAAATCGAAAATAGTCTACGGATTTCACGAGCGAAAAATAGTTTTGTACGCAAAGTTCGCCATCCATTTACTATTACGATATATCGAGATTTATCTACTCGACTGACGAGAACCTGAGACACTTTTTATTTATGATGTCGTTCCACGAAGCCTTCTAATGAGCTATATCCAAAGCGGGGGGAAGGAAGCGGATAAGAAAAAAAAAATACATATTTTTTTTGCTTCCTGTTGCACTTTATAACCGAAGGCTTCTTTCGTATCGAGAGCGCTCTTATTTCGCACTTCTTCTTCTGCTCCAGCAGGATCTCTTTCTCATGGGGCTCTTTTCTTATGCCGTGTACATGTGTTGGCTTTAGTTGTTTTTTTGCTTGGTTTGTGTTTGCTCGCATCATCTGTTCTCCAGATGATGCGTAGAAAAAAAATCTATATATTTTTTTTCATTGTTAAAGCAAATGATAAAAGGGACTTAGTAAAATAACCATGATACTTTTTTCTGTTTTTTCGAGCATTGCTTTAGTCTCTAGTGTTATGGTAATACGTGCTAAAAATCCAGTCCATTCTGTTTTATTTTTCATCTTAGTTTTTTTTAACACTTCGGGTTTACTTGTTTTGTTAGGTCTTGACTTTTTCGCCATGATTTTTTTGGTGGTTTATGTAGGAGCTATTGCCGTTTTATTTTTATTTGTAGTTATGATGTTGAATATTAAAATAGCAGAAATTCACGAGAATGTATTGCGTTATTTACCTGTAGGTGGTATTATTGGAGTTATTTTTTTGTTGGAAATTTTTTTTATTGTAGATAATGATTACATTCCAATATTACCAACGGAATTGAGTACAACTTATTTAACATATACAGTTTATGCTGAAAAGATACAAAGTTGGACTAATTTGGAAACATTAGGCAATTTACTTTATACCACCTATTTTGTTTTGTTTTTGGTTTCTAGTCTTATTTTACTAGTAGCTATGATTGGGGCTATAGTACTTACTATGCATAAAACTACTCAAGTCAAAAGACAGGATGTGTTCCGACAAAATGCTATAGATTTTAAAAATACTATCAAAAAAATCAGAGATATTTGAAGGCTTCAGCTCTCTGAAGCCATTAAGAAGCTCAAAAAAAAAGGTATATATATTTTTTTTTGTACGCTTCTTCTTTTTTATGTTGTGCCTTCTTAATCTCCGCTTTTCTTTTGCACAAAGCAAAGGAAGCGGGTAAACCCCCGGAAAGCGAAGGTTTTCCGGGACTAAAGTCCTTCGTAAAGCCAATAATGAATATGGAGCGAAAAGAAGAAAAGGTACATACAAAAATATAGATTTTTTTGACGTATGCCGGGGCGGACGACTTAAGGCCTACTTTCTATTTTAGTGGTCGAACAATCGAAAAGTAAACAAATTTTCTATTTTCTAAAAGAAATTGCTGCGTGCTGCAAGCGCCAAAAAGCGTGGCGCGGAGCAACAAATAAAAATAGAGGTGGTGGCATGACGGCTCGTTTTCTTTTCCAAGTGACTGCATTGCCGTTGATGCATTTATCTTTTCTATCCAATTAAAACCCCCTTACTGCAACTTTTGCCTCTATGGCCAAAGGCGCGAAACGCAGCCAAATATTTTTTCGTGTTCTTTTTCTAGGAGTTCCGCGGTTAGCGCAAATGACTGTTAAGTGCGTTGAATATATTGACACAGGATTTAGCTTTTTACTATGCCATTGTTTAGAGCATGTCTAAACAACTACCTTACCTTTATCTGGAGACAAATTTGGAAAACGCAGCATACTATAGATTATGTCTAAGTTAGGTCTCATATGGATAAATCTTATTTATGGTTAAACGCAATTCATTTGCGTTTTTTTAGCTCTTGTTTATGTAAGTATAGCATGGTCAAGCTATCAAGCATAAAGCATGTAAATTTTTCATGTGTTTCCGCTTTGCGCTTAGTTTTGAATTCTGAATCATGGGGCTACTCTATGGCGTAGCATCTAATTACTATGTTATTGCAGAACTGAATCAAAGCCAAGTGGTTTTTCTATTCTATGAATAATTAACAAGTTGCATAATCTGCTACTTTGAATTTTTTTTAAGCATTGTATTGGTTTGACTGTCTGTTTCTAAGAGGTTAGTTATACTTATTAAAGCAAATAAGCGAAGCCTTTGTAGGCTCTATTTCTCCTATATGATGGCACATGGTTAACGGAACATTAATACTGATCAGGTAGAACAGATTCAGTTGTGCGAAGCACAATAATGAATGCGAAGCACTCGAAATGCATGATGCATCTTTAGTGTAGGGCCGAAGGCGCGGGCTTATTAGGATGTAAGTATGTAGGTTGTGTAGGTTTTTCCATTAATAAAGAGATCTATATTTTAGAAGGCTTAGCCCCCTCTACTTGAAAGGGTGGGACCTTCTCTTTCTCTCCTCTGCGTTTTCCTTTCCTTTCTTTTGTTCTTTATCTTTCTCTTTTTCTTCTCTCAAATAATCAAGTTATTATTCTAAATAAAAATATATGTATATAGAAGGAGAGAGAGGCCAAGCCTCTCTCTCTTCAGGAGGAGACAACAATGCTGTTAGGGAATCCTTAAGTCTGAATGTAAAGGCTTGGGTTACTAATGAATGAATCCCAGGAGTGGGCAAACTACAAAGAAAAAAAAATATGAAAAAGCCTTGGAAGTCATGAGTACACTGCAATAGACGACTAGGATCTTAGACCTTCAGAACGTAGCCGACACTTTATATAATAGAATAGAAAAGGGTTGTTGACGCGGTCTACTGGCCACCCCTCATGACGGAAAATGCATTTGCTTCGGCTTATGCCTTCCATCTTTAATTCTATTAATTGCTTATTTCAGCCGACGCAGTCTTGCGATAGAACCCAGACTCCACCGTCTATAATAAATAGTTTATTTTGATGATGGGAATATTTTGGCTTTTTATGAGAGTAAGGTAGACTAGAAAAGCCCTACGAATAAAAGTAAACTTAATAGGTAATAGGGACTTCAGTACTCTTAACGTTTAGAGCTTAGGAAAGTGTTACGCATAGATGAAAAAAGAAAAATAATCTTATTATCTTTATTTAGCGTGGAATCTTAGGTTTAAAGTTCAAAATATTTTCTATTTTAAAGGTTGTTTAAATAAAATGACATAAAGCAACCACACAAAGTTTTCATAATTCTCTGTCATTTTGGCAAAACAAAGACCTGTAGAGGCTGTTAAGATAGCTGCTAATGCCATAGGCGCGTTTACTGCGGCGGGGTACTTGGTTGTACGTGCACAATTTAAATAGAGCGAATGCATTAGAATTGTAAGAAAAAAGCCTAAAATTGAAAAAGCTAAAGTTCAATTATAAGGTACTTATTAATGAAGCTAAAAACACGGATCAGCTTTTGGAAGAAATTGAAGAGCGTTAAATGAAAGAAATTAAGGCTTGTTGGTTGGGTAGTAAAAAAAATGAGTACTGATGAAGAATGAACAGCCACGTCTAGATGATGCTGTTTAGCGTGTAGTAGAAGCTAAATACAACAAGCTGCAAGCTAAGGGTAAGGGTCTTCGCGCGACAAGATTCGAGATCAGTATGCGGAACAAACGACCATAAAAGAAAGGCCACGAGTATCATAGGCAGACCTTCAACAGGCACCTAAAAAAAAATTACCACCTAAATTATCTATTAAGTACCCTGTCCCAAACGCAAACTTCTTTGTTTTTATAAGATATGAAGTATAAGATATGAAGGTATTTTTGTTTCTCGAAGAGCCATCGGGAACTTAGGTTCTTTTATTTATCGAGTTTCGCAAGTATATCTTTCTTAGGATCTAAATCCTATTAATTTGAACGTAGAGTTGTATGATGCGAAACTATCACTTACGGGGTGGGTTTAATCTTAGATTTTTTTATTTTCTGAGTTTTTATGGGATTATTATCGCGGGTTTGTCTATCCTAATGGGCGTCTAACAAAAAAATTGATTTTTTTGTTGGTTGGCCCTTTTGTGGGGCCTGTTGAAGGGCCGAAGTAGTTCTGAAAAAAACAAGAATATACCAAATGAGTTTGAAAAATACATGGCTATTTCCAATTGGTTATTGTGACGCTGCGGAACCTTGGCAATTAGGATTTCAAGACGCAGCAACACCTATGATGCAAGGAATAATTGAGTGCGCCTAGATATATCATCACGGTTGCAGAGCTCTGCTCCAACTCTGCCATATCTGCTCGAGCTGGCTATCGCCAGGATGTGAGCTACACAGGTGGGGCATCCTTAGCAATAAGATTGCCCCGAAAGCATCATGTGAAACTCGCAGAACATTGAGACTGCCCTCACTAGGATGCTTCGACAAGGCATAAGGGAAGATCAGGATAACAAACTTGATACGTGAATCTAGTCCATCCAATTCTGGACCGTATGTCTGGAGCAGAATATCAAGGCATACGCGTGGATAGTAAGCCTGCAAAACGGCCGAACTCGCGCTCGATATCAATTGCGAACACGGGACTTGAGTCCCCACGTAGCACTCTATACAGGAATAGCCCGAGAAATCAGGCATTCACGCAAGGATCTAACCCTTGAAAATCCGTGATGGTGGAAGCTGGGGAACTAACTCCCTGTACAAGGAGAATTCAGAGATCCCGTAGTAAGAATGCATAGTTTTAGCTATTAAGGGGATCAACCTAAGACCGTTTCGTATCCTCTCTGAGGTACATACAGAAGGGGCTTTGAAAAAAAAAATATATCTATTTTTTCCCCCTTATCTCAGTCAAAAAGCGAATAAAAGCCTGTAAATGCAAGAATGAAGCATACAATGGACTGTTACGCACTCAACGATACCACCATCATCTTAACTACGTGTTACGAAGCAATCAGTTTATAGCCTCGATGATGCCACTGCGCAATAGTTTGTGGAATAAAGCAAGCAAAAAAAATATATATATATATTTTTTTTTGCTTGCTTCTGTGCAAGCTTCTTTGCTGACTGATTGTCTAACACATGCCCACTTTGTTCGCCTTGCGAACAAAGGAAGATGCGCGTAGCGCCGTTACGTTTCCTATTTTGTTTTGGAGAAGAGGGCAAAGCATGCTTCTTTGCCCCTTCTCAGGCCAAGGTTCGAGGTAGCGAGCTTTATGACGGAAAACTGTCACGTATGGTTCTGAGGGCAGACACCGAGCGCTGACCCCTATCTTACATCATGATATTTTTTTCTTTTTAATAATTATTTTGATCTTTGTATTATGGATGTTGGTTCGCGCTTTATGGCATTTTCACTATAAAAGAAATCCAATTCCGGAAAGAATTGTCCATGGGACTACTATAGAGATTATTTGGACCATTTTTCCTAGTATTATTTTGATGTTTATCGCTATACCGTCTTTTGCTTTATTATATTCAATGGACGAGGTAGTAGATCCAACAATTACTATCAAAGCTATTGGACATCAACGGTATTGGAGTGCGCCCTTTTACAAGAATAATGGAAGTGCAACGAAATGCACCGGACTGGTTCTATGGTCTGCAAAGCTTCTGGCTTACCAAAAGAAAGATGAGCCAAAATCATTCTTCGTTTGACGTTGAAAGACTTGAGAGACTAGAGCATGCCAGAAACGGGGAGTTAAGGTTAAACCTATAGACTGAAAAGGCTCCCCTAGCTAATAGGCCTATGGTTCCATTCTTTAAGTCGCTAGAGGTACACATTCCTCTTCTCGATGTAGGCAATATACGAGAAATAGACTGCTCAGCCTGCAATGTCCAATAACAGCGCTGAAATATTGAATCTATCAGCACCACAGCCAGTGGCATACGACTTCGAATCTAACAGGCCCGGCCCCGTCATTTTTTGGAATAGGGGATCCCCTAACGTTGGCAACAACCACGGTAGTGGCAAAACTGCCGGAAGAAGAAGAACGAGCCTCGGAGAGGCTTGCTCTTCTCCTTTGGGGACGGAGGTCCTCCAATAGGTAACATCAAGAACAAGAACTTTACCTTTACCGAAGGGGGCCAGCGCTTATACTGTACTGAAGTCTCGGCCGCTCGCGAGGGACGTCGGGCAATTTCGGCGAAAACTCAAGGGTCACAGAGGATTTACTTACGGTGGAAATGTTACTACTATTTTAATCTATTCGACCTAATAAAAAGTTACAAAACTGCATATCGCAAGATCAAATGAAAATTTGGGAACATTACTTCAGGAGTCAGCGAGTCCACTCTCGACGATTCAGGGCGTGACCCGTCTTATCATCATCGATAAAATGAAGGACAGATCCTTTCAGTTTCAAGCAAGCGGTAAGTTTTTTAAAACATCAATAGGTGCTAGGAACAAGAAGGAAACAGGAAGCCTATTGCTAGAAAACAAGGGGCGAGGACATAAGGCCCAGAGATTGATAAATAAACCATGGGTTCACTGGGTCATTCCTACCTACAACTTGGACTATCACCCCTTTTTTCGAACGTTACACTTATTGAACAAAGGATAACTAGATTGGATTCGTTTTATGTGGTTAACTATGCAGTAAGGTCCCATACTTTTTTTCTTCTATATGATCTGTGTCTTGCTTGTAAAATTACTGAAATTGCGGAAGCACATTATTACAGACATATTAACAAAAAGGCCAAAGTTTTGACCTTGAAAGGTTTCACTAAGATCATAGTTCAATAAAACAAGAAGCAGACCCCTGATAACGGCACCTGAAGATCCACTGTAGTATATTACGTTTTATTCCCGGGTGGGAAAAAACTAGACATTCTACTCTTCGAGTTTTGATGAGCGTGGAGAGCTGTCTGCGGGGAAACTTGCAAGTACAGTTTGGTGGGAGGCGTATGGGCTCTTGGGACCAAGGACTGGCCGTCGACCCAACCTTATGAGTATTCAGACTATAACAGTTCTGATGAACAGTCACTAACTTTTGATAGTTATATGATTCCAGAAGATGACTTAGAATTGGGTCAATTGCGCTTATTAGAAGTAGACAATCGAGTAGTTGTACCAGCAAAAACTCATCTACGTATGATTATAACATCTGCTGATGTACTTCATAGCTGGGCTGTACCCTCCTTAGGTGTAAAATGTGATGCTGTACCTGGTCGTTTAAATCAAACTTCCATTTTTATTAAACGAGAAGGAGTTTACTATGGTCAGTGCAGTGAACTTTGTGGAACTAATCATGCGTTTATGCGTGCGCCCGAATAAATAGGCCGACTGCTGAGCCTATTCTGGCTCAGTCGCACTTTCTCGAACAAGACAAACCTGGGTGCGAGCTATCCAAAAAAGCTATCATAGCAATATCATGGCTAGAGCAGTAGGGAAAAGCCGGGGATCGATGGGCCTGCCCCCATTAGGGCTCCCCGGGAAAGCAGAGGATATGGTTAGGATAACGAGCTTGAAACGCGGAGCCCGTCCTAAGCTGGACCGAACGTCCCAAGCAGGATATAGCGGCGAGCGAGTGGTTAGTAAACCAATAGTGTTAAACCCGCAGTTGATGGCATTAGCTTCTGCGGCACTCGGGAAACCACAGGGCACTCCATACAGAGTAAGTCCGAGAGATCAGACGCCCGCGCAAGGACCTAAATTCTCACTAGGAGGTAAAACCTAATTCGGACCTATGGAAGTCGGGGCTAAACATCCCCATGACAGTGTCGTGAGGGAGTTCAGAGGCCTCATAGTATTACAGGCCTCTTCAGGTCATGCGAAGGGGGCCAATCCAAGATCGTACTTTTCCTTTACTAAGACAACAGGAGCTCTCAACAAGTCTATACGCTAGTTTACGCTCAAGTTAAACTGGACAGATCTTGTTTGTCTCTCAACGGCCATATAGGTAAAAATCTACAAAAGCAAACACGGCAGATACTACTATGGATTCACCCCAATGAATATTGAGCGATTCTTTGTTTGCTACGAGGCTATTTGAAAAAAGCAAAAAAAAATGACACCGAGATCTGTAAGGAATACTCTGAATAGAAAAAAACCCCAGCCCATTTAGTAAATAAGCCGAGCAAAAGTCATTTATTTTTCACACCGCCAAAAATACGCAAGCCAAGCGAGATCAAAACGAGGGCAGCAGTACCGTGTGAAAAGACCTCCGGCTAATGCTGGAGGTCCTATTTTCTGCCTACTTTATTTGGTTGCTTGCGCGCATTTCGGCCTCACAAAGGAAGGCAAGCATATGTTCCAATTACACGCGGGCCCGCTAAGGGCCGAAGGCCATAAAGGTTTTTAAGTTTGAGCAATTAGCGCTCCCGCGTAAGATTGTAGATGCGAGCTGGGGCGCCAAAATTGGCTCGCTCGGGGTTATTTTGATTGTGTACTATTTACAGATCTAATCGGGGAGATATACATAGAGGTGAGAGACGTAAGAGCTAAAATTCGCTCGGGAAATGTTACCTATGACTAGTGTAAGTATAAAACGGCTGTGTGGACAACAAATAGCACGGCGCCGCCAACAGTTATTTGTGGGCTGCGGCGCAGATTAAGATACTGAGAACTCTAACTATTGTGCAGAAGGTTGCCTAAGGTCCAAGGTTAAGATCTAGGAAGGTGAGCAGTACGAGCTGAAAGGCTCCCATACTGTTCGGAGGGCAGGGGCTCTTCCTGACCCCTATCCATTGTTGTAGAAGCTGTTTCTTTGGATGATTATGTTTCTTGGATATCAAATAAATTAGACTAAAAAGCAAACAGGACGAATTATGAGTGTCTCTCAAAAGCATCCTTATCATTTAGTAGATCCAAGTCCATGGCCTCTTTTGGGTTCATTGGGAGCTTTGGCAAGCACCATTGGTGGTGTTATGTACATGCACTCTTTTATGGGAGGTGGAGCACTTCTTAGCTTAGGTTTGGGAATGATCCTATATACTATGTTTGTATGGTGGCGCGATGTTATACGTGAATCCACTTACGAAGGACATCATACATTTGTGGTCCAATTAGGACTTCGCTATGGTATGATTTTGTTCATTGTGTCTGAAGTCATGTTTTTTTTAGCTTTCTTTTGGGCTTTTTTTCATTCTTCTTTGGCACCTACGGTAGAAATTGGAGCTATTCGGCCCCCCAAAGGAATTGATGTGTTAAATCCTTGGGGAATTCCTTTTCTAAATACCCTTATTTTACTTTCATCTGGAGCTGCCGTGACTTGGGCTCATCATGCTATATTAGCTGGATTCAAAAAACAAGCTGTTTATGCTTTAGTAGCTACCAGGCGACCGTCAGATTACCAAGGAAACTTTTTGATTACCTCTCGTAATCATACCATTGCTGATGCTCGCAATGAGACGGATGCAACTTACCATTTAAACCAACCGGGACAATAGCATGTTGCAAAAGGAAAAGACAGGGTTGACCAACTCTAGAGAACTTTTCCGACCGTGTCTTGGAAATATAGCCGAATGGGTCATTCATGAATGTGAGGTGTTTATGAGACACTAACTCGAGCGTGTTCGGTCAGGTTATTGACCAACCGAAAATATTACAGCGCTATCTCCTCCATGGCAGAATGGTAGCCTGCCTGTGGCAGAGCAGGAGGAGGTCCCAATTTCAATATGAAACAAAAACACTGGAAACACGGCTGCTTTTTTGTCCGAACTAGCACTATTAGTTGGAAATCTTATGTGTTTTCATGTAAGTATAAGAGTACCTTGGTAGTACCGGTGAACTAGATAGCCATGATCCGGCTATCTGGGACGGAGGACTCGTAGTATCCGCCTACCCGAAAGAGAGCTGGCAACAGTAAAGCACTTGACTCGATCTCATTCGTTTAAGGGCAAAGCGAGAAGGAGTCTAAATCATTGTACAGAAATGATTTTCATTTATGGACTTTACCTGATTGACACGCGAAATCTGACTTCAGGTCTGAATAGAATTAAGCCTAAGCCTTTATAAAGCACTACGTGCCCTATAGAGTAAAAAATCAGGTTGGTGAGCCGTGTGATAGGTAACTATCTTGCACGGTTCGGAGAGCACTTTATTATGTCAGATGAGTAAACGGCAAGCAAGTTGTACGGCTCTATGAAGTAACTTTTGACTCTACCATTTTGTTGGCTCTAGTCTTCACCGGGTTTCAAGGAATGGAATATGTAGAAGCACCTTTCACGATTTCTGATGGTATTTATGGTTCTACCTTTTTTTTAGCCACAGGGTTTCATGGTTTTCATGTTATTATAGGTACCATTTTCCTAATAATCTGCGCTATTCGTCAATATCTAGGGCATTTTACCCAAACGCATCACTTTGGCTTTGAAGCAGCTGCTTGGTACCGGCATTTTGTTGACGTGGTTTGGTTATTCCTATTTGTATCCATTTATTGGTGGGGAGGTAATTAAAAAAAAGAGAAAAAATCTGAAACAGTTTTTTTACCAACCTAATCATACTTTATTTAAAGATAGAATTTCCTTTAGTCTGCTTTTTTTTCCAAGAACTGGGCTTGTAATGATGGTGCTATTCGTGATTAATTCTAGCGATTCTAATATGGATCCTAGTACTTTTTAGAAGGAAGGTATCCATATACTGGTGATGTCACGAGGCAAATATTTTGATAGACTTAAAAGTTATCAATAACTTAATTATTATTCTAAGAGGAAGCTTGAGGTCTATAAGGGGCATTATGATGTCAATCCAGAGGGCATAAAAAGCATCCCGACCTTGTCGCTGAAAAAAGAATATGTTTGCTATGCCCTATCACGTAATATGCAACCTGCCTTTTTTTCTAATAGCAGTTGAATGGATAAAACCCTAGCTGCTTAAAAGCGACCGTTAGATTTGCATAAGAAAAGCGAAGAAGGTGGTTGACCAAGGCCGCGCGGCACGCGCGTGCTTGTCCTAGGCCGGTTTGCTTAGGGTGTTGCTTACGCAGCGCTTTGGAGAAGCTTTGTGCTGATGGTATACCAGTAACATTTTTTTTGTGGGAACCGAATAATAAATATAGCTTTGTGGTCTTCTTCGTCCATCCTGCGGGGGTGCGCGGCTTATGTGAGAACCCGCGCGCCCCCCTCCCCCTCCTTTTCGTGTCTGTCTGGCCTCGACCGCTTCGTTCATAAAACGTGGCATTATGTAAAGTTTACATACATATTAAAATAGATGGGCTAGATGCACTAAACAATAAAACTACTTCATTAATTATAGGAAATGCTTATATGTATTTTGGAAAGATGCGTAGCATTTGCTTGGTTTTGCAAACAAAGAAAAAAAAATATATATATATTTTTTTTCTTTGTTTCACTAATCAGTAGAAAAATATGCTATGCTCCGCGGCCTAGTTGATTTTACGAGCTTGTTGGATCAGCCCTGAATTAAATCAAAGCTTTGGAAAGGCTGAAAAGGCGGTTCTTCGATTGAACATGGAAAAAGAGAAATGAATGCATTCTTCTCGCGCAAGTGTTTTGTCAATGCCTAAAAGCAAGGAGCCGTAAACCATATATAGAGCAAAAAAATCTATATATAGCTCCGCGGTAGGTGTCTGTGGCACTGGCCATAGCGAATGTTGGTGTCATGTTCATAATTCTTATGACATTTCACAACTTTATTCTAGAAAAAAAAGGCAACAAAATGAGACTGTATATCATTGGTATTTTAGCGAAAATACTTGGAATAATAATACCCCTTTTACTAGGAGTAGCCTTCTTAGTTCTAGCTGAACGTAAAATAATGGCTTCTATGCAACGTAGAAAGGGTCCTAATGTTGTGGGATTGTTTGGATTGTTACAACCTTTAGCAGATGGTTTGAAATTGATGATAAAAGAACCTATTTTACCAAGTAGTGCTAATTTATTTATTTTTCTAATGGCTCCCGTAATTACATTTATGTTAAGTTTGGTTGCTTGGGCTGTTATACCGCGCGCCGTGCAAGGTGCTTTCGTCGCTATGGGGCATATCCTGGTGCCCGATCTCTAGTCTGCGTCAATGGAGTAAATCACCCAGAGGTAGCGTTGCCGCAATGCGCGTGGAAAAGCATCTGGGAAACCAAGTCACAACCCATATTTCAAAGGACGACTCGGAAGATACTGTTGGGGTTGATGAGGCTGACGAATCCGAATTACGTAGCTGCTGAACGACAGCATTCACCAAGTCAGCGGGTAACGACTTGGTCCTGGAATCGGTTCTTTTGGTAGGTATAACGGAGGCCGAAGACGGAAAAAAAGAGAGATTTTCGGGGGCATTCTCAGTAAGGGAATACTACTATGCGGACATCTTACCTCGACAAACAGGTGAAAAAAGTCGAAGACGCAATCACGGGATCGACCTACTCTCTAGTGAGAGGGTCGGCGGAGCCGCTATAGTAAGTAAATAGGGAAATCGACCAAGCCAGGTACTGAAGGGCGGCAGTCATGATCCGATGGTAGAGGGCCACAAATGTGGTGAAGGCGGCGACGCTTCAACTCTTCTGAGAAGACGGGTTGGTCATAGCAGACACAATAATGCTGCTACGATCTCATTCAATAAGTACCTCGTAAAGCGCGTCAATATATATATATATAGATTTTTGTTGATGTGCTTTAGTAAATCAGTGGCGGAGAGCTTTATGACGGAAAACTGTCACGTATGGTTCGGAGGGCGGGGAAATCTCCGACCCCTACTTTTGATTATGGTATGGTATTGTCAGATTTAAATGTAGGTATACTTTATCTATTTGCTATATCTTCTTTAGGCGTTTATGGTATTATTACAGCAGGCTGGTCCAGTAATTCTAAATATGCTTTTCTAGGAGCATTACGATCTGCAGCTCAAATGGTTTCTTATGAAGTTTCTATCGGTCTTATTATTATCACCGTACTCATTTGTGTAGGTTCTTGTAATTTTAGTGAGATTGTAATCGCGCAAAAGCAGATATGGTTTGCTGTGCCCTTGTTTCCCGTATTTATTATGTTCTTCATTTCTTGTTTAGCAGAAACTAATCGAGCTCCTTTTGATTTACCAGAAGCAGAAGCTGAATTAGTCGCGGGCTATAATGTAGAATATTCTTCGATGGGTTTTGCTCTTTTTTTTTTAGGGGAATATGCTAATATGATCTTAATGAGGTGTGGAGCTTTGCATCTGACATTCGTTGGGTTGCGGCCCTCTGCAGGAGCCAGTGCCCTTTTAAGGGCCTTGTGCAGTAAATCCTTCTGAGCGATCTGAAGACCAGTAGGCTTGCGAAGCTTTCGGAGAAGGGTAGCCTGGTGTGTCAGCACAACAACGAAACGCGAACTCATCGGACGACCTATCTAAGACTAGGGAGATACCCTAACTAAGTGGGTACCTCGTAACTTTTCCCCAGACCTATACGTGTACCGAATGCTCATACGGGAAAGTGCGCTCCTAGGTCTGGAACTAGGGAGGGTTGCTGCGAGAAAAAACTTCTCGTCTCATCCAGGGGGTGCGAACACACCTGCGCGAATTACAGATGACAGCTACAAGGGTGGCAGGGGAAGGAAACAGTACCCCATATCCGGGGATGAATGTAAACCCATTGAACAGGGATAATCATTCTGGTTCTGGGAGATACAACTCAGCGGCGGTGGTGGACATTAGTCTGAAAATCGGGCGTAGCGAGCCCAAATCATTAGGGCGCAAAGCGCAGCACCTATATTATTGCGGACAATAGACTACTACTCGCGCCTTATTATGAGCGAATCCAGTCTAAACCAAGCAGCTTAAAATCTGACGGAAAAGAAATTTTTCCCGCTCTGTGCCGATCATCCACACTCAAACATCCATGCGAGGCCTTCGTGATTCGAAAACCTAAGCGTAGCTTTGGTTAGAGGGGATGAGACTCAAGATTTCCAGAACGGAGCCGTATGACGCGAAAGTTTCATGTACGGTTCTTTGAGAAGGGTGTGAATATTTATTATTCTCAGGCCCCAAGGGGCCACGAAGCTACACCCTTACTCTCCTAGTCTATGTACATTGCTTTTTCTAGGAGGTTGGCTGCCCATCCTAGATATTCCTATTTTTTATGTGATTCCGGGTTCGATTTGGTTTAGTATCAAGGTTCTTTTCTTTTTGTTTGTATATATATGGGTTCGTGCAGCATTTCCACGATATCGTTATGACCAATTAATGAGGCTTGGTTGGAAAGTATTCTTACCTTTATCATTAGCTTGGGTAGTTTTTGTATCTGGTGTTCTAGTAGCCTTTGACTGGCTCCCTTAATTCATTGAACAATTTCATTGCAGTGCAACTAAAAAATATATATTTTTAATTAAAAAAAACTCCGTTAAATAGCAGCTAAAAAACCAAATGAATTGATTATTGATTAGAAGAAATAGAAAATAATATATTTTATTCGTTCTATTAACTTCATAAATGCAGGCTTTGAGAGAAGGAGAGAGAGGCTTGGCCTCTCTCTCTCTTTGAGCGTTCCAAAACGAATAAAATATATATATATATATATTTTTTTTATCTAAGGCCTTGTAATGATGGGTAAATCCTGCCCATGATGGATTGCGTTAATCATGAAGAACACAAAGTTTCCATGATCCGCGAAAACGAGAAAGCACGAAACATTCATATGGCAAGACGACTATCGATTCTTAAACAACCTATATTTTCTACATTTAACAATCATTTGATAGATTATCCAACCCCAAGCAATATAAGTTATTGGTGGAGTTTTGGTTCGTTGGCTGGTCTTTGCTTGTTCATTCAGATAATTACAGGCGTTTTTTTAGCTATGCATTATACGCCTCATGTGGATTTAGCTTTCTTAAGCGTAGAACACATCATGAGAGATGTGAAAGGCGGCTGGTTGCTTCGTTATATGCATGCTAATGGGGCAAGTATGTTTTTCATTGTGGTTTATCTTCATATTTTTCGTGGTCTATATTATGGAAGTTATTCGAGTCCTAGGGAATTAGTTTGGTGTCTTGGAGTTGTCATTTTACTTTTAATGATTATAACAGCTTTTATAGGATACGTACTACCGTGGGGTCAATTTGGCCCCTCCTTCTACTAATAGGAGGATAAAAAACCCCACTAAATGCGGGAAACTCTTTATTACTAAGGTACTTTTCTCCCATGGAAGGCGCGAAATGGATGATTTTTGGTGGCGATCCCTAAAATTTTAGCCTTGCTGTCTTGTGTGGGTTTAAATTCTAAGTAAAAATCCTTAGCATGTCATCATAGACAATCCGCAGGAAAACTTTTGCTACACAAGAATAGGCGTCTTCGGCCTTGGAAAAAATAGCATAAAGATTTCCTCAGAGACTACACGTGGGGTGCCTAGCCTATCATCGATCTTTGGCTAGGTAAATATATAGTCCCATTTCTCTCTAAAAAGTCATGTCTATTTCACTCTAATGAATGAATAAATAAAGGCCGGAGGCCTATTGGAGTCTTCTTATGGTCTGGTCTATTTAAGGCGTATATTAAGTTTTTATTTATAAGCCTTACTTAAGCAGCTTTGTAACCTTTTGCCATAACAGATCCAGGATAATAGGGTTTACTTTCAATTCTTGCTCCGGGGATATTTGAGTAACACCCAATTTAACGAATAATAGTAAGGCCGAAGGCCCGCCAGTATCTAGGATTTCAAATCAAAACCTCGGCTAGTTTTAATTGGTTCCTTTTTTTTTTTTTGCAGTTAAGAGAGTTTCTAAGAAAATTATTGACTATTCGACTCTTGGAGCATTAGCCTATTGGCTTATGGATGATAAGGCCAAAGAGCGCGCGGGCCTTATTCATACAAATAGTTTTACCAAAATACTGCAGAAAAAATTTCGTATCAGGGCTAATTCTAGTAAAAAAGACTTTAAATCGCTGCTCGATATTCTGAGTGAAATGCTGAAATGAAAAAAAAGCGGTGGAGCCTGACATCATTCATCTATAAAGTCTAAAAAGGATGTAGAAAAGACATGGTTTGGGGAAATTTAGGCAAATGAGTTTTTGGGGAGCTACAGTCATTACGAGCTTAGCTAGTGCAATACCTGTGGTAGGAGACACTATAGTAACTTGGCTTTGGGGTGGTTTCTCGGTAGATAATGCTACCTTAAATCGTTTTTTTAGCCTTCATTACTTACTTCCTTTTCTAATAGCTGCCGCTGCTATTATTCATCTTGCTGCATTACATCAATATGGCTCTAATAATCCATTGGGTATCAATTCTTCTGTGGATAAAATAGCTTTTTATCCCTATATGTACGTAAAAGATTTAGTATGTTGGGTAGCTTTTGCCATTTTTTTTTCCATTTTTATTTTTTATGCACCTAATGTTTTGGGGCATCCCGACAACTACATACCCGCGAACCCTATGTCAACTCCGGCTCATATAGTGCCAGAATGGTATTTCTTACCAGTTTATGCGATTCTTCGAAGTATACCTAACAAATTAGGGGGTGTAGCTGCCATAGGACTAGTTTTTGTGTCATTATTTGCTTTACCGTTTATTAATACATCGTATGTACGTAGTTCAAGTTTTCGACCAATTCACCAAAAATTATTTTGGTTGCTTTTGGCAGATTGCCTACTTTTAGGCTGGATTGGATGTCAACCTGTGGAAGCACCATATGTTACTATTGGACAAATTGCTTCAGTTGGTTTTTTCTTTTATTTTGCTATTACGCCCATTCTCGGCGAATTAGAAGCTAGATTAATCCAAAATTCTAATGTTTGCGAGGACTTAAGTCCTCGTAAGCTTTCCCACATTTTTAAGAATTCAATTTATGTTGTGAAATGAAAAGCCATCAATTTATTAACCGTCTTATTACCAAATTCCCGTATCCGGTTTTTACCTATTATTTCTGCATTAATTAGTGGTGTGTTTTTAATTGCACCACTTTTCAAACCTATCATCGCACTTTGTAAAAATTGGAAAAAAAATTCTAGAGGATTTGAACAAGTATCCTTGCCGGGATTGCTCTAGAGCAATTACAGCGGATATTTCAGGAATCCAGCGTCGGTCAAGAATTCCGGATCAAACAAAGTTTCTGTCCAGAATTCTTGACCTATGAGACTTCGCCGAAGTTTATCTGCTCATAGTTCACAAGAGATTTTGACAAACAGATTAAGAGAAAAGGAGAGGTTTTGCGCTGCGGCATCTCCGTACTAAATTTATTGGAGCTTACGCCCTGGCTAGAGAAGTTATAGTAGAAGAGGGTATTATGGCCCAGACGTGCCGCCGTCTTTTTTTTTCCATTGATTTCGTTTCGTTTATCTCTTCATTAATCTGCCGAGATTTTGCTGATTCCACACCAGACCCAGCTACGACGCAAAAAACGTCTATGTCCGGTATAAAAAAAAAAATTCCCAGTATAGTATAATAAATCTGCGCATAAAAGTAGCTAATTGATACGTTCTAGGCATAGACGTTTTTTGCGTTCCGCTAGTCTTATTATAGCAAGCGCGTAATCATCCGAATAGTTGTCGTCTACTGTTTCAATTAAATTTGATGATTTAGCACATTGCAAAATTTAATTGACTTCGTCGAGTCTTCCGGAGAAATTATCATTATATATTCTGTTATGATGTTGGCACGGCGGCGGCTATTAAAAAAGTTGTTTTGGTATTAGAACCCCAGTCATTAAGGCTTTTGTAGCTTCTACAGCAATGACGGCCTATAGCAAAATAAAGTCATAGAGGCGTCTCGAAGCTTAATAAGTACGGTAGCAATGCCCGGCCCGGGCGACCGGTCCTGCCCAACATCGTGCTCGAGGGCCGGTGCTGTTTAGCGCCCAGCGAAGAAGCTTCTCCCAGCGGAGTAAGCGCTCGCTCCTTATGACAGCCAGGATGAGTTGGCAGTAGCACGGCGCAAATCTCCTGCTATTGGTCGAGAGCCTTACTTGATAACGAATCGGTTAGAGCTTTACACTTGGTGGATGGCTTTAATCCCTTTAGAGTTCACGGATCCCGCGACTGTTTTTTTAGCTTATTTCAGTTCTTCGTATATTTCTATCTTACTTAATTGATGGTTTAGAAGAGATGCCATGAAAAAGTTTCATAGCATAGTCTCAAAATAAAATATAACACATAGAAAAAAAAAAAGAAATTACTCTATTCGTTTCTAGGATCTTTTATACTTCAATTTAGATTTTGGTTGGTTGTTTATTCTGATTTTTTTCTTGCTTTATTGCGGGCAAGTAAATAATCTACTGCGGCTTTATGAAAAACCATTTCTAAAAAAATCTATATTTTTTTTTGCTTCATGTTTTCCGGATTTATCAAGTTTACCAAGTTTACAAGCTCGAATCGCTTAAATTCGTAGCAGAGCACTCTGTAACATTTTAACATTTGCACTAGAGACTAAATGCTACACAACGTATTCACTGTGCTGTGCTTTGCGCCCAATTTTGCATTTTTCTATTCAGTTAATAATTTTTTTATTATTCCTTGCCCCCGCAAGTTAAAGGGTGAAGCTTTTTAATGTAAGCTATACAAAGATTCTAACTTTGGGCCTAAGACTTTCGTGAGTGAGCGAGTCCTTGGCTAATTAAGTCATTAAGGTGGCTCTCTAAATGGCTGCAGTAGGTAAAGGCTTGAGAAGCGCAAGCTTCGTCCTTCGTAAATTCTGCCAGATCACATCAATAAAGTAAGTGTCCAAGATCAGCAAAGCTCCCAGCTTTTAGACGTTTCGCGCTTTTGTAATATTAAAATATGCTTCGCTCTTTAACTCATGTTCTAATGTGTTTACTTTTTAGAAAAAAAGAGACGATTTGTGGATAACCAATCGTTTTTCAAATCTCTGATAGCTACTTTACCAAAATGGATACATCAATTTCAAAAATCAAAACATGAAAATATATTCTATACCAATCCTGATTACCTATTTCAATTATTATGGTTTTTGAAATATCATACCAATACACGTTTTCAGGTCTTAATTGATATTTGTGGAGTTGATTATCCTTCTCGAAAACAAAGATTTGAAGTAGTTTATAATTTACTAAGGGCGACCGCGAAGTAACCGAATAAAGTGCTCATTCGTATCAAACGAATGAGACGTTGTAGAAGTCTGCAACGAAACGGCCACGACTTATTTGACGGATATACCGCTAGAGACACCCAACAGGACGAACTTCCAATGGGGAACATAGCCTGTCGTGAAAGGGGATCACAGGGAATAGCCAACCCGTAGGCGATACCCAACCGTGTCTTTAAAACGCAGTTGAACGGGAAAAAAAATTTATTTCTTTTTTTTTCATTCGTAAACGTGAGGTGTAGGTGGGATATTAGCCCGGGCGCATTAGGCAAGACTCGAATGAAGTATCATAGCGTCTTCTTCGTACGACGGAGCTTAGTGACAATCGTACCAGGACAACGAAGGAACCAAGATCCCCAAAAGTATTTTTTTTCTTTTTGCTATGCTCATAAAAATTGAAGTAAAGGGCGAAGCTTCAAAGGCACAGCACTTAAGGGTATCTAAAGCACCTGAAGCGCACTGCGCGAAGATGCCCAAGAGCATCCAATTACGAGCATTCGGTGGAACCGGTGAACCATACATTTTTCTAGATAGAGATGCGTGGGACAGAGGGCTCGTAGTACCTGCCTAGTCTTTGCTTCGAGAACCATGTGAACGAAGGAAGGAAGTGCTGCTAGAAAGCGAAAAGAAAGCGCTGGCACTGTATGACGGAGGGGAAGGAGCCTAAATCGACGTACCCCCTCCTAGCCAAGGGGTTACGTTGCGTACTCAAGCAGCACGAAGGGACCGAGATTGAGCTTGGATGAGACTAAGCAGTTAAAAAAAATATAGATTTTTTTGCTGCTTCGACATATTCTAATCGTCTGCATGTTTTTTGGAAACATTGTCATAAAGAGCAGTTCCAGACAGAAAGCCTTTTTCAGCTTATAAAGAGTATCAATCTGTGGATTACCGCCTAGAAAAAGCTTTTACCTAATCCAGGTTTGAATAATGATGCTTTTAGGAAACCTACTATATGTGGCACTTTGATCAAAGTACCATAAACACTGGAGGACTAGGTAATCCACTTCGAATTACATTTTAAAGCAAAAAACGCTAAAAGCGTGCAGCAAATAATTTTTTTTTCTATGTAGCTTTCCTCGGCCACACTGCGATACATAGAGCCATAATTGAGACAGTAAGAAACCTCGGTCTGGCCATCCGCAAGCGTGTGTTTCACAGATGATTTTACTATTTAGAGTAATTGGTCCACGAGCTCTGGCAGAAAAGATACTTGACTTGGTTACATGATTTATTGAAGTACGGCTTTAGCTTAGGCTTGACCTGGATAAGACCCTAATAACCTGAACCAAAATTAATAAAATTTCTTTCCTTGGATATCTTACTAGTTGCAATTCAGAATATACCTACAAGTTTTTACAACAATATGGCGGCAATTAGATAATATATAGAATCCATTTGACAAGTAAGCTAAGCCCACCAGATTGTATGTGTAAAATGATAAACCCTCTGGCGATTTTATGATAAATGAAGTAACCCGAAACCCTGTTTTGCTTAGCTTCAGTATCTTTAAAGCTATTCAGTAGTGAGCATTAACCTTCATTCTACCTTGCCCTGTCAATTAGTAGCATCTGGCAAACTCTAAAAAGCAATGTATAACGCACCGCGCTTAAGCTACATACTATGTATTTCATTGGCTAAAACATATACAAATTATATAAGAAAGGCAAAGCCCGCTCGAATTGCATAACTCATTTGCCTACAAAAATTACCACAATAGGCAATATGAGGGCGCATCACCTCTGGAAGCCATATATGCTGCTAGTTTTTGCTATAATGCAAGGCCACGGATGCTCCATGTACGTCAAAAATCAATTATTTCGCCGGGAAAGCCCACGCTTAGAGCCATATGATTACAAACAACCTTAGTTGAACTTGAGTTGGAGAGCCGTGTGATGGGTAACTATCTCGCACGGTTCGGAGAGCACTTTATTATATTGAGAGAATGCATAGGGAAACTGCGGCTCTGTGATGGAATTCTTGACTCTATGTATTCAATATAACTCACGCATTCGTATACAAACAAGTGTGGACGAAATAACTCCAATTTGTTCGGCAGTCAATATATTTCCGTCAGCCGGCTGGTGGGAGCGAGAAGTTTGGGATATGTTTGGTGTTTATTTTTCTAATCATCCTGATTTACGCCGTATATTAACAGATTATGGTTTTGAGGGTCATCCATTACGAAAAGACTTTCCTTTAAGTGGATATGTGGAAGTCCGTTATGATGATTCAGAGAAACGTGTGGTTTCTGAGCCTATTGAGATGACCCAAGAATTTCGCTATTTTGATTTTGCTAGTCCTTGGGAACAAAGTTCGCGTAGTGACAAATCGAGGAAAAAGTAAATAATTTTTGCTTACAGCCATCTTAATAATATTCAATTTCGTAGTAATTGCATGCTCGGCTCAGTTCTATGGCATGCTGAATAATCCGCTTTGCCTGTCTGAACCAAACTCGGTCTTTTCGATCTAAAACAGCGGGAGTGTTGACCTTTTTTTTCTGGAAACGCCGCGCTCGGGTGATGAGGATTCGAAAGAATAAAGTGGGCCTCCACTACTTTATTGGCTTGACAGAAAAAAAAAAGGAAAAAGAAAAGAATAAAAAAGAATATATAGAAATGCCCCAAAATTTTTTCTCTATTTTACCTTTCATCTTCTTTTCCTTATGTTTTATTAGCTTGAAGGAGCTTGGCCAATGAATGCCTCCCCCCTTCCCGTCTTGATCTATCATTTAAGATGATAAATTGGACACAATCTGAAGGTTCAGATTGTGGAATTATTTAATTTATTGGTAGAAGGTTTTATTAATTTATGAACAAATTAACTGGAAATAAGTTGGCTGGAGCAGAACTATCTACATTATTAGAACAAAGAATTACCAATTACTACACCAAATTGCAAGTGGATGAGATCGGTCGAGTGGTATCAGTTGGAGATGGAATTGCACGTGTTTATGGATTAAACAAGATTCAAGCTGGAGAAATGGTTGAATTTGCCAGCAGTGTGAAAGGAATGGCTTTGAATCTAGAAAATGAGAATGTAGGGATTGTTATATTTGGTAGTGATACTGCCATTAAAGAGGGAGACATTGTTAAGCGCACTGGATCTATTGTGGATGTTCCTGTAGGAAAAGCCTTGTTAGGTCGTGTGGTTGATGCCTTAGGAGTACCTATTGATGGAAAAGGTGCTTTAAGCGCTGCAGAACGAAAGCGTGTAGAAGTTAAAGCTCCCGGGATTATTGCACGTAAATCTGTGCACGAACCCATGCAAACAGGATTAAAAGCAGTAGATAGCCTGGTTCCTATAGGTCGTGGTCAACGAGAACTTATAATAGGAGACAGACAAACTGGAAAAACTGCTATCGCTATTGATACCATATTGAACCAGAAGCAAATCAACACACAGGGCACCTCGGATAGTGAAAAATTGTATTGTGTGTATGTAGCGATTGGACAGAAACGTTCAACCGTGGCACAATTAGTTAAGATTCTTTCAGAAGCGGGTGCTTTAGAATATTGCATTATTGTAGCAGCTACTGCTTCGGATCCTGCTCCCTTGCAATTCCTGGCACCATATTCAGGTTGCGCTATGGGAGAATTTTTTCGGGATAATGGAATGCACGCATTAATCATTTATGATGACCTTTCAAAACAATCAGTGGCATATCGACAAATGTCATTATTATTACGTCGACCACCAGGTCGTGAGGCGTTCCCTGGAGATGTTTTTTATTTACATTCTCGTTTATTAGAAAGAGCCGCTAAAATGTCAGACCAAACTGGTGCAGGTAGCTTGACTGCATTACCTGTAATTGAGACACAAGCTGGAGATGTATCTGCTTATATTCCGACCAATGTTATTTCCATTACAGATGGACAAATCTTTTTGGAAACAGAACTTTTTTATCGTGGAATTCGACCTGCTATTAATGTAGGATTATCTGTAAGTCGTGTGAGCGGGGTGAGATTTACATGGGATCGCTGGAGTTGGAAAGCTCTGCGTAGGATCCCTCAGCGCGTAATCTGCCTTACTCGATTATAACTGGGTCGAAAGCCGGTAAGTCAGAAACTAACTATCGGAAGTTCAGGAAAACAAACCTCGATGATGGTCGCCCTACTCTCAGAGGGAAGACACCCGGGATTCTACCTGCGTGAACTTGGGATATGTGCCGTCTGCAGCATGAGTACTTCTACTACACGAGAGGGAAAAGGGGAACCCTGCGTCGGAAAACACACGAACTCCACGGCGATGAACGAGTCAACCAAGGCTCTACAAATCGTTAAATACCTAGAGGGAACTCCCGATGGGAATCCGGACCTATTCATGAGGAAAGGCCGCGATTCGTACGGTCCCAGTGGAACCACCACAAAAACTTACGAGGGGGGAACCTCGTTGGTTCGGCGATGGATAAAACTGAGAATCAGGAAAGTCCTGCTTCTCCTGCCCGAGTTGAGGCTGCAGCCGATCGAATTCGGGAACTGAAACCTAACGTCGACGTAAAATATCAAAAAATCGTCAACATAATAACGGACCCACATGCGCTCATAGCAGCGTACCAACGCATTAAATCTAAATTCGTAAAAAAAGAGGGGATGACGAATGGGAGATCTTCCAGGGAGGAAATCAACTTCTTATCCGCGTTAATCAAAGATGATTCGAGCACATCGCGGAACAACTGCGCGCAGGGAAATACCCCGCGAAACAGGTAAACATCCCAAAATCGGCAGAACCCGGGGAGACAAGACCGCTTACAATGATCAGCGCCAGAGACCAGATATTCTAAACAGCCATCAAGGCGGCCTTTAAGCTCACGCCATAAGACTTAAGCAAAGGCTATAAGACCACTAAGGAAGAGAGTGATGCTGCACAGTTCCAAGATAATAAACTAGCATTCAATAGGAAGCAAATCCCTTTGCGTGTTTAACATTCTAAAAAACTACACACGGACAAAATATTATTGATGATTTGATTGTCCTCGTCTATAAGTGACAGGTTTCGGGAGAAGGGAGCCGTGTGATAGGCGACTATCGCGCGCGGTTCTTTGAGAGGGAGCCGGGTTTTATATCCTGTGCTAGCGCCTAGAGATGAGTGCGAACCCTACTCTCGAGGTTCTGCGGCTCAGTTAAAAGCTATGAAACAGGTATGCGGTAGCTTAAAACTAGAATTGGCGCAATATCGTGAAGTAGCCGCTTTTGCTCAATTCGGTTCAGACCTTGATGCTGCTACTCAATATTTATTAAATCGTGGGGCGAGGCTAACAGAGGTTCTTAAACAACCACAATATAGCCCAATTCCTATTGAAAAACAAGTAGTGGTTATTTATGCAGCTGTCAAAGGTTATTTAGATCAAATTCCTATTTCGAGCATTAATCAATATGAACATGAGCTTTTGAAGTCTATAGACTCAGATATACTTTCTGCTATCGTACAACAAAAAAACATTACTGAGCAGATTAATAGTCAACTGGCTACTTTTTGTCAAAAATTTACACAGAGCTTCTTAGCAACTCATTCAGTTTAAAAAAATGAAACTAGAAAAAAATTTTCAGGCCGCAGGTTTTGTTTCCGTGCTTCCGGGTGGAGGGTGAAAGCGGCCAGGGCGCAGCCAATTTTTTTTCTTCCGCTCTCTGGCTACGCCCCTAGTAGGGCTTCGTCATACGAGCGAAGCTCGAAAACCCTCCATCCCCACATTAACTGTAGATTTGAAAAAAACAAAAACGCAACAAAACATTAACAAAATTGAATATATAGAACGCTTCTTCTTCTAATGTACTATTCGTAGGAAAAGGGCTTTACGCCTTTGTATTTGCACTATTAGATATTATTTATGTATGCGTTATCTTTGCCCACTATCCGGGCTCGCGCTTAGATAGATGTTTGCATCAGTCTTTTCTTTCTTCTAAAATGAATCAATCATTTTCGATGATTGCTTCGCCCTTCACCAAATTATAGCTGGTGTAATCAGGAGAAAAGGGATTCGAACCCTTAACCTGTGGTTTTGGAGACCATTGTTCTACCATTGGAACTATTCTCCTAAAAAAAAAAGTGGTTCTTGCTTTATGGAATTTGCACCTATTTGTGTCTATTTAGTAATAAGTTTGCTATTTTCTTTGATCTTAATCGGTGTTTCCTTTCTATTTGCTTCTTCTTCTAATTCGGCTTATCCAGAGAAATTGTCAGCTTACGAATGCGGTTTTGATCCTTTTGATGATGCCAGAAGTCGTTTCGATATACGATTTTATCTCGTTTCTATTCTATTTATTATATTTGATCTGGAAGTCACCTTTTTATTTCCTTGGGCAGTTTCTCTTAACAAGATTGGTTTGTTTGGATTTTGGTCTATGATAGTATTTTTATTGATTTTGACGATTGGATTTTTATACGAATGGAAGAAGGGCGCTTTAGATTGGGAGTAACCCGGCAATTTCTGAGCTTGCAAAACGATAAAAGCAAAAAAACATGTTTTTTTGCTTTTATCGTTTGGCAAGCTTTTAGCATTCCTTCCATCGCCGTGTAAACAAAATGAAATAAACCTCGATAAGTAGGCATAATAAGTCATTCATTAACTTTATTGAGCTCTCGGAGCCTTTGTTGGCGTAGCCAACAAAGTGCAGCCCACGGCAAGAGAGCCCGTGAGGCCGCACCGGCTCTCGGATAAAATTAACTGAAAGGATGCTGGGACGTCAAACGAATCGAGCAGGGCGCTGCCAAATTAGTTTGTTTTCGTGCGTTTGATTTTTTTGTTCTGTCTGGTAGTTTACTATTTTTACCCTATCGGGTAAAAATAGTAAAGCGTTTCGCGGAACAATGACTGTCTGTTCCCGTACAGTGAATGCCTGAAAATAATAGAATAGTCTTTTTGCGATGGGGGAAGCCTGAAAAAGCGGCTGGGAGGGTTCGCACAACGAATGAAAGGTGAAGGTAGTTTTCCTACTTTTTCCTCTCGCCAAAGAGCTTCTGAATAATATGCTTCGCTTCCCCCGCGCTCTTTCTGACAAAATGAAAAAAAAGGCATTATATATTAATTACATAGTATACTCAATTATATACAATCAATAAAGAGATTAGCGCAATTTACCTTTTGTCGATGCTTTATGCTATATAAAAAAAGTGGTAATAGAGAGAAAAAAAATCTTTTTTTGCTATGCTTTTTATCTTCAAGCCTTACGCTCCTACTTTCGGGTCCGGCCTTTTATCCGCTTTACTTTAACCAATAGGCTGGCTGGAGAAAGCACTTTGGTGGCGTAGCTGTGAAAGATTAATTTACGTGATGTGCAATAAAATAAAGCGTCAAGCAATTGGTAAAAAGTGAACACCTTTGAGAAAAAAGAAACACATCATGATGTGTTCTTTTTTAATTGATTATTTAGCATATTAGGGTAATTAGCTCAGTTGGTAGAGCGCCTCGTTTACACCGAGAGAGTCAGCGGTTCAAGTCCGTTATTACCCAAGGCAAAAAAAATATTTCTTTTTTTAAGTTAGTTAGATCTGTAATAAAAAGATAGCACAGAACAGTGTTTTTGTTGTAACAACAAAAAAAATGTTTTGTTGTACTACTACAACAAAACTGTCTTATTATTAGTTGTACAACAGGACCGCCGTTTTGTTATGGTAATATATATTATCGCTTTTTTTGCTTTGCTTATTGTTGGGCCAACTAACGCAGAAAACGCATAGCGTTTTCTTAGTTTATGGTACAATCTGAACTATAAGATGATCATGAGAAAAAAAAGATATATATTTTTTTTTACTGTGGACATTTCATTTAAAAGGTGCCCTGGTTCCATACGGCTCCACTAGCATAGCGAGTAGAGGCCGAAGCGCTTCAGGCTTATTGGCTATTACTGCGTAATCGGCCTAACGCATGCAAGGCCACAGGTCGACTAACCGCGAAAAAGCGCCTTTCAGTGCAAAGCAGAGAGCCGCGCAGCCATTAGACTTGTGGCTTCGCTTGAACGATACTTCCGGGTTTCTACCGACGTACGTAAGCCAGTAGAATGGAAAGATCCCGATGAATCATCTACGATGATTCATTATGTTTGGGAAAATAGCTTAGTTGGTTAGAGTGCTGGTCTGTCACGCCAGAAGTCGCGGGTTCAAATCCCGTTTTTCCCGCTAATTTTTTGATTCAAAAATTAATTATTATAAAATCAGTTTAGAAAGAGAGATATATATCTCTTTTTATGAACTGGTAACTGAATCAGTTAAAAGTCAAAACTAATCTCGAGGTGTGAAACTTTAGGGATAATGCAATAATGCTTAAGATTACATACTGAGCTAATGCTAGGGTAAAGAGATTGGAAAAAAAAGTTATGCTATACGGATGAATAGTGCAAAGAACTAATACAAAGACCTTGTCAAAAAGAATCTAAGATCTTAATCGGTGTTAGCGGAACCGAAAAATTTTCTATATAGAATTTTCTATAGAAAATATCATAGGTTAAGGTAAGGATTAGATTGGCGCCCCGAGTTGTTCGATTATAGCAGGAAGCCAGCGGTGAAAAGAGCGAAGCTCTATTATGATGAGATAGAAAGATTTACTGCGCGTTATTTGTTCTGCCCTTAATTAATATTAATATAGCAGTTCCGACTAAAAGAAGGACATCTGATAATGAGATACCCTGGCAAAGCAAGTAAGCATAAGCTTAGAAGAGTGTCGAATAGACCGCAGGGCCGAAGGCTTCTTACACTTAACTTCTCACAATATACATAGGACATCTATCTTCCAGTAGCCAATGAGTCAAACATTCCTTCTGCGGGTTAACATGGTTAATAGGTTGCGTAAGTCGTATGTGGGCGCAAAGCGCAGCACGTGTGGTTCTAACCGGAGGAGAAAAGCATGAGAGGCCCCGCCCATCCTGACAAATACAACAATACTGTATCCTGGGTTCAAATCCCACCTTATCCGTAGGGGACGTAGTTCAATTGGTAGAGCGCATGTTTTGCAAGCATGAAGCTGTCGGTTCAACTCCGATCGTCTCCAAATAAACAGGTGGTATATTGTAGAAAAGTAGTATAAGTGCTTGGATGAATTACCCTTTATAATAGCTGCAGGAGATCTCGTTATGCTTTGCACTTTAACTTGCCTTTGGAAAAAAGAATCTGAAAAGCAAACTGAATAATTTGTAATAAAATGTGTTAAAGGTAAAGATGGAGGACACGTAGCGTTCTTCCAGCGCTGGCAAGATAAATATTTGGCTGCGTTCTATGCTCGGGTAGAGAGTTGGCGCTCTAATGCATGCCGCGGGCAGCAGTGCCCTTGCATTTTTTCTTCCTGTGTCCTGCTTCGCAAAGCTACGATGTTTCGCTTTCACGGGCCTTCAGGCTGCGAAGCAGCCAAGCCAAGAAACAGAAACCTCGTATAAGCCAGCAACAACTACGCTACTTTTCTAACATAATACAAACAGTGGCTATATTATATATTGGCCTGCGTAGCTCAGATGGTAGAGCATTCCCATGGTAAGGGAAAGGTCTCCGGTTCAAGTCCGGTTGTAGGCTTTGTAAAAAGAAAAATGATTAAATATGGCTAAAACCAAACAAATCAAAAATTTTACTTTGAATTTTGGACCTCAACATCCTGCTGCTCATGGTGTTTTACGATTAGTATTAGAAATGAATGGAGAAGTTGTAGAACGCGCGGAACCGCATATTGGATTACTTCAGTGCGGCATGAAGCCGCTGACGCCGAGTCGGCATATCCTATGCCGCTAGCTATGTCCTGCTTGTTCCCCACCACGGGTGGCGCGTGGAGGCAACTCCCGCGTCATAAGCACCGGGCAAAAGGCGTTTTGTTGGGCAACTCAAGTGAGGCAAATCGCTCAGGGGAAAGGAGGGAGAAGGTCGTGAAGGTGGCCTCGTTATCCACACTAGAGGTCTCAACAGAGATGAATAGGGGGACGCCGAAAGTCCCCCACTGTGGTTGACTTACCACTGGGCTTTCTTGGAAACGAGAACGCGTCGGCGGGTCCTGGAGTACCCGTCAAGGGCGCACGCGTATTCCTGCGGGGTGATTATTACGACCAGCCCCTCCGCATCTCGGCACAGCGGAACATGTAACCGGCCTGAGGTCCCATTTTAACCGCCAATTTATTGTCCTTACAATGGGTAGGCTAACCATACAGGGTACAAGCCAAAACCTTAGGTCGGGTAGGACGGCACTACTGGCAAATACTATCTGGCAAAGAAACGAGTCGTAAAGGATAAAGCTTGCGTCAAAAGCATACGGGAAAATTCTAGCAACGAGGAAACCGGGGGGAGGAACCGGTAGAGCTGCAAGAGCATAACCGGAAGGTCAAGCCAGGGAGGCCGGGTCATTTAACGGAAGTGGAAAGGTTCGAATCGAGGCTGGAAGAAAAAGGAAAAATAGGTAGCTCGTAGGACCCCACTGTGGTTGAAACGCGGGGCAAGACTGCGCGTGTTGGATACCCCACCCCAGATAGCGCTGCCTAAACTTCATGGAATTCCATGAACTAAGAAAACAAGCAGTCTCAAATTTGCGCATGCAAATTTCCAAGCTACCAAAACGCCTGCAGAGCATAGCATATATATATATATTTTTTTTTGCAGGCTTCAGACCTTTTTATCGAATCTTGGGCTACCTGTAATAAATGGCGTGAGCCGTATGCGAGGAGACTTGCACGTACGGTTCTTAGGGGGGTTCCGGCCGAAAGATCGGCGCCTACCCGACTAGAGGCACAGAAAAATTAATCGAGTATAAAACTTATCTTCAAGCTTTACCTTATTTTGATCGTTTAGAGGGCGACCGCGAAGTCATCGAATGAACTCCTCCATTCTGGAGGTGCTGCAGAAACCCGCAGCAAAACAGATACGACTAATCGACATATAGAATATGGCGACGACGACAGCATGTCGTAAAAGGAGATAACTGGGAATAGCCAACCCTTGGCCGTATCTTCAACTGCATCCTTGAGTGTCAGTTAAATGGAAAGTATCATGAATGAGAGATGCCAGCGGAATGATCACCTGGGCGCGCTAGGCTAGAAGGAAAATAAGCTTCCTCTGGCAAGATAACAAAGTAAGGCAAAATATTTTTTTTTGCTGGCTTTCAGTTTTCTGAGTGCAGCCTCCTCCTATAACGTCTTTCTTTGTGTGTCGAAGATCTAAAGCGAGTACACCGGAGATAGAAACAGAAACTACGATTCAATATGAATATAGCAAAGCATCTGAAGCATAACTACACACTCACATAATCTTGTAAAAAGATAGGAGCATTCGGTGGAACCGGTGAACCATACATTTTTCTAGATAGAGATGCGTGGGACAGAGGGCTTGTAGTACCTGCCTACTCGCTTCAAATATTCAAAAATTTTTTTGCTGCGAGTTTTTTCAGAAAAACGCTGATATCAGCAAAAGGGAAGAAGCCTAAGTCGGCAGACTGACGCCGCGCACTTGAGCAGTTCGGAGAAGACCAGCCTACTCCATATTCTTTAGAAATTAAGGCAGAATGCGCAACTTTTAAGAAACGAAGGAAGTCCGTTAATATTTGGTTCGTTCGCGAGCGCATAAACCAGGCAGACGCTTTATTCGAACTAGAGCTTGATCACCCAAAAGCGAAAATACTTCTGAAGTCAAAACTCAACCATTAATTATGACGCTGCGATCCTGGTTTGCTTATTTAAAATCTAAGGGTAACTCAAGTTAGAGAGCCGTGTGATGGGTGACCATCTCACACGGTTCAGGGAGCACTTTATTATGTGATGCGAGTGACTGTGTACGGCATAGCTGGCATCAATTAAATTTTGACTCTATTTATGTTTCTATGATGGCCCAAGAACATGCTTATTCTTTAGCTGTAGAGAAACTTTGTAATTGTGAGGTACCATTACGAGCTCAGTATATACGAGTGTTATTTTGTGAAATAACTCGAATTTTAAATCATTTACTTGCTTTAACTACTCATGCTATGGATGTGGGGGCATTAACTCCGTTCCTGTGGGCCTTTGAAGAGCGAGAAAAACTTTTAGAATTCTATGAAAGAGTTTCAGGAGCCAGGATGCATGCCAGTTACATACGACCAGGCGGAGTTGCACAAGACATGCCTTTGGGCTTAAGTGAAGATATTTTTCTATTTACACAACAATTTGCTTCTCGTATTGATGAAATAGAAGAAATGTTAACCAACAATCGTATCTGGAAACAACGATTAGTTGATATTGGTACTGTTACTGCACAGCAAGCTTTGGATTGGGGATTCAGTGGTGTAATGTTAAGAGGCTCAGGAGTATGCTGGGATTTGCGAAAATCAGCACCTTACGATGTTTATAACCAATTGATTTTCGATGTACCCGTAGGTACCAGAGGAGATTGTTATGACCGTTATTGTATTCGTATTGAAGAGATGCGACAAAGTATTCGAATCATTATGCAATGTCTTAATCAAATGCCTAGTGGCATGATTAAAGCGGATGATCGTAAGTTATGTCCTCCTTCACGATCTCAAATGAAACAATCCATGGAATCTTTAATTCACCATTTCAAACTTTATACAGAAGGTTTTTCTGTACCAGCTTCTTCTACCTATACTGCAGTAGAGGCACCTAAGGGAGAATTTGGTGTGTTTTTAGTCAGTAATGGAACCAATCGTCCTTATCGTTGTAAAATAAGAGCACCTGGTTTTGCTCATTTACAAGGGCTTGATTTTATGTCCAAACATCACATGCTATCAGATGTTGTTACCATAATTGGTACTCAAGATATTGTTTTTGGAGAGGTAGATAGATAGAATTACTATTTCACAGGTAGGAAGGGCCCTAATTTTCTGGAGCCAAAAAAGATTTTTTTCACGAAACTCAAAACGTCGCTGAATCATCTATGATGACTCATCAACATAGCGTGCGGAGAAGTATATACAGAGCGAATTGCTACGGAATGCACTATTTTAAGGCTTTTCTTCTCCGGAGCTACGCACTTTTTTATTCGTTTTATGAACAAAGAGCACAGAGGCAGAGGGTGCCTTGGCGTTTTTCTTCTCCATGCCTTTTCGATAAGTAGAGAAAATAAGCTTGCAAAGGTCACAGAGCTCAGTAAAAAAAAATATATATATATATTTCATTCTGCTGTCTGCTTTACCCTTGGCATAGCGAATGACAGGGCCGGGTGGAACGATGAAAGCGCCCGCGGCCCATCAGGATTATGGCATTCCTACGTAATGTCCTAAAAAAGCACTAATTTCATGATGTAACGACTAACTAAAATGCATCGTTATTAAATCTTTTAAGAATGCAAGCCTAGAGCACCTACTTGACACACACAAGATTGAATCGCTTAAAGAAAAGATCTTATATACAGAAAACAATCTGAGATAAGAATACATAGAAAAAAGTGAAGAAAAAGCGCGAGAAGGGCGCAGCAACTCTATGATCTATTCGTAGTTCAATCCATCTTATTAGAAGATGATAGCAAACCTTGCTGCAGGCGATCAATCATCGTAGATGAGACATTGATACAAATAAAAAAGGCAAATACACCATGACACTAAAACAATTAACTTTTCGTTTAAAAAAAAAGTCTGCTGGCAGAAATTCATCAGGGCGTATTACTGTTTTTCATCGAGGAGGTGGATCGAAGCGATTGCATCGGAAAATTGATTTTCAACGGAGCACTTCGTCTATTGGCCTTGTACAAAGAATCGACTATGATCCTAATCGTTCTTCTTGGATTGCTTTAGTACGATGGCTTGAAGCAATGAAACAAGCGGAGGCAGCCAATAGTCAAACAGAACAAAACGCTTGGCGTTTTCTTGGTCGGAGAGAAAAAAATATTTTTTTTTTCGACCTCTTATTTTCGTTTTCTTCCTTGTTCAGGAAAGCCCAGAGAAGAAATTCCGTTTTTTTCTCTGCCCTTTTTTCCCCAGAGACAAAGAGAGAGGCTGCAATTTTAGGCCCTTTCGGTAGCTTTCTTGATTTATCTAGGATAGCCTTAGCCGGGGCAAAGCCCGCTTTCTTTGCTTTGCGAATGAAAGACTTTGGAGGACATAATACGTTTTCTGGAAATGAAAGCGGAAGGTGGAAAACGCATAGCGGGGTGCAGAGAATCGAACGCAAAGCGCTTTCTTGGAGAACCAATATATTTTTTTCTTTTAAACCTAAGCATAGCGAAAAAGGACCAATGGTTGAGGCGGGCAAAGTAGATCGTGCACCTTTCACTTATATATTAGCTAGTGATCAGTTAGAAGCTGGCAAGACGATAATGAATTGTGATTGGTCTAAACCTTTGACTTCGTTCGATCAACATCAATCTTCCCAAAATTTGCTAGCCCATAACGACCTTCGGTTCCGAAATCACTTTGTTCACATAACAAATGAAGGCCAAAGGTCCCTCAGGATGGAAGAGCCCGTGCAGCGTAGTCAGGCTGCTTCTTGGCTACGCCCCGGGGGGGACTACGCTTCAAGTGAGAATAAAAACATACTTGATTCATATTATCAAATGGTAGGAAATTGCGTATCATTGGCTACTATACCTATAGGCACATGGATACATAATATTGAATGGAATCCAGGTCAAGGCGCAAAGTTGATTCGAGCTGCAGGGACCTTTGCTCAAATAATTAAGAAATTCGAAAATACACCACAATGTATTGTGCGATTACCTTCGGGTGTTGACAAACTCATAGATTCCCGATGCCGAGCTACTGTTGGTATAGTGTCCAATCTTCATCATGGTAAACGTAAGCTTGACAAAGCGGGACAAAGCCGATGGTTAGGCAGACGTCCCATTGTTCGGGGTGTTGCTATGAATCCGGTGGATCATCCTCATGGAGGAGGTGAAGGACGCACAAAAGGAGGTAGACCTTCGGTATCACCTTGGGGAAAGCCCGCCAAAGGTGGATTTAGAACAGTAGTAAGAAAACGCAGAAATTAGTTTATGACACGATCTGTATGGAAAGGCCCTTTTGTGGATGCTTGCTTGTTCAAGCAAAAAAAGATCAGATGGAAAATTTGGTCACGTAGATCTTGTATTTTGCCTCAATTTGTCGGTTGCTATGCACAAATTTATAACGGAAAAGGTTCTGTTGGTTTGAAAATTACTGAAGAAATGATTGGTCATAAATTTGGAGAGTTTGCTTCTACACGGAAACCTTCTTCCTCTGGGAAGAGAGCTTCGCCCTCAAAAACAAAAATAAAACAAAAAAAAAAGGTACGATAGTGAACTATGGCGCAAAAAATAAATCCGATTTCAGTCAGACTGAATCTGAATCGTAGTTCAGATTCAAGTTGGTTTAGTGATTATTATTATGGAAAATTGTTGTATCAAGATGTAAATTTTAGAGATTACTTTGATTTAATACGTCCACCTACGGGAAAAACGTTTGGCTTTCGTCTCGGTAAGTTTATTATTCATCATTTTCCTAAAAGGACATTCATTCACGTATTTTTTTTGGATCGACTTAGCCGATCAAGACACACAGGCCTTGGGGCAATACAATCGGTCAAGCTGATTAGGCGTATTGACGACGCTACAAAGATACAGCGAAACGAAGTCAAGATTGGGCGCTATGGATACAATCATAGGTTACCGTCAATGCACGAAATCGATCAATTACTTCGGATCAGCGGTTGGATGGCCTCCAAAAACTCTACTTCTTTGAGGAACGATGCCTTTTTGGAGAATGATGACAGAAAAATGTCAGAAAAAAGCTATGCGTTTTCTTGTTTTGGCTCTTTGCGTCAAATTAGCGATGTATTTCCACAGACCATTTTCGCGGCTGTGCGTGCTCCTTTAAATCATTTAGTCATGCAATACTTCTTTTATTCAAAGAACCGAATTCAATTTGATCCTATTGTTAACATAGTTTCCAATTTGGCGGCACGGAGCATAATTAAAAAATATATTACAAAGGAGACAAAAAAAAAAGAGGACAGCTTGAAAAAAAGAATGCGTTCTATTCTGTCAAATAAAAGCATTTGTTCGAAAAAAGAAGGCTTAACCTATATGAACAAAACCGCGCAAGGCTCCTATGTGGAAGCCTTACGCGGTTCTACCCACTTCATCCGCTTGGCGAATGAAGTGGGCTTTGCGAGAAAAAATAGACCCGAAATTTCTCCGAACATCCAAACGGCTTATTCAGTTTGGCTTTTCTCTGAAGATATTAATTCCAGAAGGACAGAGATGCGTAGCGCGGAAGAGCTTTTAGCTTTGCGCACGGCGCTCCCCAGCTTTGTCCGGGCACTAACGTTCCCACACCAAAATGCCCTCCACTGCTTGCACAAACAGAGCCTTTTAAGGCTTCGTTTTCAAATCCATCGCGAGCAAGGCATGCCATTAGCTAATAATTACATAATGAAAAACACAGAGCCGATTCGTCAACCCTGGTCTATATTGGATTTTGGTGCTCCCTTTATTTCAAGAGATGCTAAATGGAGGAAAGTTCACTCTTTGTTCAGTCGTTATTATTATTGGAAAAAAATGCAATTTTTTTTATCTAACCAAACAAAAACTAATACCTTAATTAGGCCAGTCAAAATAGCTTCTGTTTATCAAAGTGCTTCTCTAATTGCTCAAGAAATATCTTGGAAACTAGAACAAAAAAAATCATTTCGACAAATTTGTAGATCTACATTTCAAGAGATTGAAAAATGCCAATATGTTAAAGGAATCCGTATTTGTTGTTCGGGCCGATTAAATGGCGCAGAAATAGCTAAAACTGAATGCAAAAAGTACGGTGAAACCTCTTTACATGTATTTTCCAATCAAATCGATTATGCGAAAGCACAAGCATCTACTCCTTATGGGATTTTAGGTGTCAAAGTGTGGGTTTCATATTTTTAACACAAAAAAAAGGGACAAGTTGTGCTATATCCAAAACGTACAAAATTTCATAAATATCAAAAAGGCAGATTTAAGGGTTGCAAAGCAGACGGTACACAACTTTGTTTTGGAAAATATGGCATGAAAAGTTGTGAAGCTGGTCGTATCTCATATCAAGCAATTGAAGCAGCGCGTCGTGCTATAAGCAGAGAATTTCGAAGAAATGGTCAAATATGGGTAAGAGTTTTCGCAGATATTCCTATTAGCAGTAAACCCACCGAAGTCAGAATGGGAAAAGGAAAAGGGAATTCTACAGGTTGGATTGCTCGTGTGGTAGAGGGACAAATCTTATTTGAAATGGATGGTGTGAGTTTGTCAAATGCGCAACAAGCTGCCACATTAGCAGCGCATAAACTATGTTTGTCAACCAAGTTTGTTCAATGGTTTTAATTAGTTAATGAATAAAAAGCGAGGCCGAAAGGCACGGAGCAAAGCAAAGAAAATGGGTAAAGACCAGGAATCTTTGTAAACTTATGGCCTCTATCAGCCTGAAAACGAACAAGCAGTCGAGACGATAGAAGTGTTGAAAGCGTAAAGCGAGTAAAAAATTTATTATTATAAATAATTAATGGTCTTTGACCCCAATAAATATAGCCCAAGGGTTAAAAAAAAAGCCTAAAAAAAGAAATAAATATCTATATAACGCTCTTTGCTGCGCCTTTTGGAATGAAGTAACGGCGCGACTTACAATTTATTTGCAATGCGAATAAAGTAATTTTAGCCCGCGGAACAGAATAAAATGCCTTGAGGCCGAAGGCCTCAAGTCCAAGACGATTATTTTGTTCGCAGCCTTCTAGGTGAACCATGTAATAGATTAAATTGCGTAGCGGAGTTTTGTTCCACACAGCACTTTTCTTGTTTTCGAATAGAATAAAGCGCATGGCGTTGAGGTCGAAGACCCCTGAGTGAAGCGCTAAGGCTTCCGGGCTAAAGTATTTGCTGCGAAAAGTTAAAAAAACATTTTTTTCGCTTTCTTGGGGCACAAAGCTAATCAAGAGCTTGCTACTACGTCCTTTTACGCTTTTCTTTTTATTATGTAAAAGGAAGGCATAACAGCCCGCTATTTAGAAATCAGATAGGGGACGGTGCTTATATTCGTTTTTACCTGAAATAAAAAAAAAAGCAGCCAACTTATGTTCACTCCAAATAGACTGCGTTTTCATTACGAAAATTTATTACGTCAAGATTTGTTGTTAAAATTGAATTATGGCAACATTATGGAAGTTCCGAGATTGTGTAAAATAATAATAGTTCCAAAGGCACCCTCTAATTTGATAAAAAATGTAAAATTAGCTATGGAGATTGTTTGTGGTCAAAAATTCATACGGACACGAAGCAGAGATTCGGCAGGAAAGTCGTTTCGATTTAATAAATTTATATTGAATCGAGAGTCGAAAAAAGACACAGGATATGTCACTTACCTAGCACAAAGCACTCTACGAGGGCATACCATGTATAATTTCTTGGAAAAACTTATTACGATAATATCTTTTTACGATTACTCAGTTAAAGTACAAAAAAGCTCCATTCAATTATCAATGCCAACGCCGTTGTTACGATTATTTCCGGAAATACAAAATCATTTTGAGATTTTTGAACATATTCAAGGGTTTGATGTAACTATTGTTACTTCAGCCAAAACACAAGATGAGGCTTTCATTTTGTGGAGTGGTTTTTTGCAAAAAGAGGTTTAGTCATATGTCAAATCAAATGAAACGAGATCATAGATGTAGATTACTTGTGGCTAAATATGAATTAGAGCGAATGCAATGGAAAGCTATTTCTCGACAGAAAAACCTCCCTAATGAAATACGTTATGAATCTTTTTTCAAATCGTCTAAGTTGCCAAGAAATAGTTCCAGAACACGAGTAAGAAACCGATGTATTTTCACAGGTCGCCCTCGTTCCGTTTCTAAGTTATTTCGCGTTTCTCGTCTAGTTTCTCGTGAATTAGCATCTAAAGGTTCTTTACTAGGCGTAAACAAATCGTGTTGGTAGTCAATGCAATAAAGGTTAGCTTTGCGAGTATAGGATGCAGCAAAAACTCTTTTTTGTACGCTTTTTTTTTGCTTTGTGTGTTTGGGGACTGAAGTCCTTTGCATGCAACGCTGTGCGCTCTTTGGTTTCTGAATACTGAACGAACTCGACCGGTGTGCCGTGTGGCTACTCTTTGTATACGTTGGTGTGCGAGTTGATGGCGTGTAACAACTCTATTGCTAGAATTCTACAAGATTTTGATTAGGTTACGCGCCAATCTCATCCGCTATAAGAAGCAAGCAAGGGTCGAAGACCGCGCAGCATGCTTGAATGAGCGTACGAGAAACTCTCTATCCGTCCGCGTTTACGAATCTACCCAACGAAGGTCGCGGCTGGGATACTCTTCGCTTCGCGCCTTTGCATGCTACTTGCCATCAGTAAATCATGCGAAGTACTGCGAAAAAAGAAACAAGAGAAGAAAACGCTTGCTTTTTGTCAGCATCAAGGTGTCGAAGAAAGAATCTTTTCCACTTCAAAGTGGGCTTTGATATGCGATCGTGAAGGACGAAAAACCGATGGCGAGATTCTATAGAAAATGCTTTATAAAAAAAAATTAAGTCAAGTTTATGGAAGCCAAATTATTTTGTTTTTTGGAAATAATTGGAGTTGGGTACAAAGCCAGTACTAATCCACAAGGCTCTATTTTATATCTAAAATTAGGGTTTAGTCATGAGATTCGACTTCAAGTCACGTCTGCAGTTCGCGTTTTTTGCTTCAAGCCTAATATCATTTGTTGTACTGGAATAGATCATCAAAAAGTAACTCAATTTGCTGCCAGCATCAAAAGTTGTAAACCTCCTGAAGTTTATAAAGGAAAAGGTATACAATATCGAAACGAAATTCTACATAAAAAACAAGGAAAAAAAAAATAAATCATGTCATATATTTTAGGAACTAATTTAGTGCCGAATGAACAAGTAGAAATTGCTTTAACTCGAATCTTTGGACTTGGCCCCAAAAAAGCAATTCAAGTGTGTGCTCAATTAGGTTTTAATGATAACATTAGAGTTAATAAGTTAACTAAGTATCAAATTGACCGAATTATCAAAATAATAAGTCAAAATTATTTAGTTGATTTAGAATTAGCAAGAGTAATTCAGAGGGATATTAAACAATTGATGAGTATTGGTTGTTATCGTGGTTTTCGCCATAATGCGGGATTGCCCTTACGTGGTCAACGAACTCATACTAATGCTAAGACTTGTCGCAAATTCAGAAACGTTTCGATCAATCAACGAAGTTGATTCAGGCCGCAGGCTGTAAGTTTTTTCCCATTATCCATAATAAATGATGAAGGCGCGAAGCGATGTGTAATGAAATTTAAATTTCATTACACATTTTGTTATTGGCTTTTCCTCCGCAAAAACATCATCGATTGGTAAGGCCGGCTCCTATTGGTTGGCATATAGGCGCAACAAGTCAAAGGGCGCAGTAAATCTATATATATAGATTTTTTTTTTTGAGTCATCGCATATTTTTTATCTATTTTTGCACCGTAACTGCCTTTCGGCAGGGCGGGCTCGGATAATAGAATCTCTCACCCAGAGAAGCAAAAGCTGCGGCGTTCTCTTTTGTTTAATGCATTATTTTGTACAAATTTTTTTTTTAATTAGTAAACAGATAAGATGGATTGTAAAAAAACCCGATCGATGATATCAAACAAAATCTAAACATTCAAAAAAAACTCATGCAGAAGAAAAAAAAGCACGGTATTGCATATATTCGATCAACTTTAAGTAATACCATTATTACTGTAACAGATCATAAAGGAGATACAAAAACTTGGTCCTCCTCAGGTTCATTGGGGTTCAAGGGATCTCGTCGCTCAACCAATTATGCTGCTCAAGCAACTGCAGAAAATGCGGCCCGAACTGCTATTCAACTGGGAATTAAGTCGGTTGAAGTTGAAATAAAAGGGTTAGGTTATGGAAAGGAATCGTCGCTACGTGGTTTACGACTAGGAGGTCTTATTATTACCAAAATTAGAGATGTAACCCCAACCCCACATAATGGATGCCGACCCCCTAAAAAACGCCGTGTTTAAATATCATCATAAAGTTATTCATTTTCAATTACTTGACAATGCAATATAGTGAAATCCCGGGGTACAGACCCGGTTTCATCATTTTCTAATGCTAATGTAGGAAGCCCTCGTTAGCATTTAACAGCGAGTTTATCATATCTGGGAAGAGAACAACAAGTACCAATCCTTTCCAGTCTTATTATGAAAACCAGCCAAGTTTATGGGTAAAGATACTTTCTTTCTATAAAAAACGACAATAATTAACTTTAGATCAATTTATTACACGGATTTTTTTTTTTAAGGAAAGAAGAATCGGCTAAACTCGAAAGTGAACCCGAGGCTATTTTACTCGTCTTATAAAAGATTACATAAACGTGATAAAAGGCCGAAAAAAAATAGATTTTTGCTACGCCCGCAATTACATAGTAATTGCATTCCTCATGAAACTGAGTATGAGGCGCAACTCTCAGCCATACGACTCCAGTCTCTCCTGGCTTGCTCCATTAGTCGAGATTGTGTAAATAGAACACGTCTTTCCGCCTTCATTTGTGTTTTAACCACATGAAATGAATATGACATCACTTGGCTAAATGGTTGGGTTGGCCTCATTTCGATTGATCAGCCCTTGAATGGTCATTGTTTTGACAGAAACAAAAATGAAATTGTTATGCTAGAAGGTGCAAAATTAGTGCGACCCGTTGGCCCACAAACCTAAAAATACTTAAAAAAAATCTAGATTTTTTTTTGGCCGGAACTTAGTATTCTAACTCTTGTCGGATGCAGGTGTAATCCCTGTCGCGCGGTAATGTCCCGCAAACTCTCGATCATCACATGGGAGTGGCAACCCCGGAATTCATAGCAGAATGATCGCAGGAAGAAAACCGAGAGGAACACTTTGGTTAACGAGTTAAAGCTTCGGTGCCCGATCACCTTCGGTATGCTGAACCCTTACTGGGGGCTAGACTACAAGTCAATGAGGACGAGTATGATTAGCTTGATTTCTAATCATAGGCATTCTAGGAATACAGTAAAAGAGGCCAGGAAAGTAGTTGTTTTCACTACGTTCTACGTGCGTGTTCCACCTCCCGCAGTATTGCTCGTTTCTCAGGTTTTCGCAACAATCCGACTCGGGAACGGGGTAACTACCTTGAACTCCAAACAAATGATCGTAGGGTAGGCTAGCCAGGCCACATGTTCATTGCTAGCAGGATTCTCCAAAAAGCGAAAGCGCGGTGATAAATTATTGTGATATGCTTACTTGGAGACTCATAACTTTAAAAAAAACTGGGTGTTCCGGGTAAAAAATATATATATTTTTTTTTAAGTGATATTTTTCAATAAAAAATCTATTTTTTTTACCTGCGGCCTGGACACGCTATGCCCCGGCCAAAGGCCGAAGAGCTTGTGTTCAGATTAAAATCCAGGATAGAATCTATAAGGCTTCGCGGCAGAATAACCATGGAAAATAAAACGCAGGCACTCCAAAAGAGGTTAACAGCTGGAACACAGGCCATATTGATAGATATATTGAACAAAGGCAGACTGTAAACAGGGTGGACAATACTCACCACCAAAGAGCCAAGATTGAAGATGGCGCGAACATTGCAGTTAAATAACGGTGCACAATCCGTGCATCGCATCCCTTCGACTTTCGTCCAGTGATCAAATAAAAAAAAAAATTTTTTATTCTTGGTTAAGCTATTTCAGAAGACATGCGCTTGGTTCGCCACCCGAACCCAGTTGCGAAAAAAAAAGAAAAAAAAATATATGTATTTTTTTGGTAAGCATTCGTTCGATGGTGATACAATGTACTTAATTAGATGTAAGACTGCCAAAGCTTTCTGAGTCGACACGAGCTTAGGCTTTTGAAAGTGAAGGGAAGGATAGGGATGTCAGGGTTCTTTTAGAAGTGGATCATATTACTCTTGAGAAAAGCGGAGGACAAGCAGGACATTTATGCAAACTTTTAATTGTTAAAATTTTCTTTTACATGGCCAAAACTCTCGAAGATACAAACATTATGAGAAGAGCCGTATGAGGCCGTAGGCTCATGTACGGTTCGGAAGCCGAGCTGCGTCAGCAATAGAGTGGCTTAGGTTAACATTGGAGCAGGAGCAGCTACCATTGCTTTAGCGGGAGCTGCTATAGGTATTGGAAACGTATTTAGTGTGCGCCTCGCTAGAGCGCGTTTGGATCAGTGAAGGTTAATAGATTATCGCCTGGGCGGTCCCCTAACCCGTGGCGGAAACAGACCGCAAGGAACCATAGCATGGGGCCTGGTTAAGTTTCGTGGCACGGTTATCACGAGTGCGTCAGGGTCAAGCGTTACCCCTTCCAACAAAGGTGGCCCGGAAGGCTCCAAGACCCAACTAAATTCTTGGTGCGAACAACCCTCCGGGGGAAACTGCAAGAAGCATGAAAAACCGCTCACTAACCTAAACCACGAGCAAGCACCCAAACGTGAAAGCGAGGGATCACCCCAATGGACCCTTTAAGGTTAACACTTGGGTACATGCCAGCCAAAGAGGCGAGGTATAGACTAAAAAGAAATGGGTGACAGATCAGTCATAAGTACTCCGGGGGATACACTGGGCAAAGCAAGTCGTGCATGCGACAATGCCCGTAACGTGAAAAATTTTGAGGAAAGGGCTGTAAATGGTAATGTGCTACCCTTTACAGACGCGGGCATGCCCGCGTCTGTAAAGGGTAGCAAGAATCAGCGAAAGCAACTACTAAACTAACGCCAATAAAAAGCGCGGCAGACCGCACGCAGACCGGTGGCGCCTCCTGCGCTCTTTAGCCAGATAGCGTAGCCTACAGCCGGCCGAGGCTGCTTTCTACAAATTTGGTCCGAACCTGCAGATTACCAAAAAGGCGCAAAAGGTAGCGTCACTATACTACTCATTTCTCCAAAAAATAGAAAAAAGTTTCACATAAAATCAAAGCCCCCGCTTTACTTAGTGAGATAACTACACTCGAAGAACCTTATTCTAGAGTGAAGTGTGGCTACAGCCGGGTAGATTACTCACAATACACGCATGAATCCGACTTGTGCGGTAGCACAAACCAGCTTGCACTACATCACTTAAGACCCAAAGACCAAAGGGCTCTTGTTAAAGTAGCCATAGCCAAATCTAGAAAATAGATCATACTATGCTGCAAATGCCATAGTTATGAGGTGCACGCGGAATAGGAGGGATGGAATCGCATAGTAGCCGTGTATCCCTGTGCAGAGAGGACTAGTAGTGCTTATACGGCAAGAAGCCGCAAAAGCTGAAAAATTTTGCCATGGACGAGCCACATGCGAAGAAACTTGCACGTGTGGTTCTGACCGGGGGGGGAAAAGCACCCTATCGGAATTCTTCGATGTGCGGAGCTTCGCATCTGAAACCCGATGACGCTTTGCGTTCTGCCGGGGCCTTGGGCAGTAATCCAACTCCCGCCAACTCACGAGGAGCTGGCAATGCCGCGGAGTTAGGGAAGTGGCTTGTTTAAGTGTAGGCGGACGAATCTCGACAATAGCCGCTCTTATAAACTAGGGGGGATTATTCTCATCACAGGTTGCCGCCCTTACTTAAGTATACTAAGAATCGACGGTGAAAGGGAGCCCCTAGGGGGGGAATGAACGACCTGTGGTCGCCGACTAACGTCGGTTAGGCTTAGAAAGCACTGAACAGGCCGGGCGGGTCGACAAAGATGACAGCTACAAGGATGGTAATCCTGGTGACAGAGATATCCATTCGGGGATGAATAGAAAACCTCCCACAGAAAAGGCCGCAGGTCTATATTTTTTCTCTGGCGAGGAATGTAGTTCTGGCTTTTTACCAGAAAAAGCAAAAAAAATACTGTTTTTTTGCTGCTTGCTTGGCAAAATTATTCAATCTTACGCGTGAACCTAATGGGAAGGAAGTATGAGAACCTGATGAAGATAATATCGGACTTAAACATACTGATAGTAGCTTAAGATAAGCTGAAATCTAACTCGGATAAGGGGATGGGACCCGACAATGAAAACACTGGGAGGTATTAGCCTAGAATTGTTCCAAAAAGCCTAAGAGAGCCCGTAAAAAATCTAAATTTTTTTTTTTTTCGCTGCGCGTCAAAAAACGCATAGGGAACCCGAAAGATCATATTGTACCGAAGGCAATGCACATGACTCTCGAAGGCCGCAATTCCTTAAATGTATTCGGAGGTGGCGGCCCTCAAGGAGATCGAAAAGAACTTGGAGGGCAATCTTGTGGTTACTGGAATTTACATTAGAAAGTGTTATGACACAATCGACCGGCACCGCTTAGTCTTCATTCCTTTGTAAGAAATCCGGTTTATTGAGTGGATATTGAAGTTATTGCAAGGCAAAGGCACAGGTCGCAGGTATATCTTTTTTCTTATTAATTCAGTAGGAAACCCCGCCTGAAGCGGAAACCCCAAGGTTGTGCCGTATCACTCCTACTTCGCAATATTTACCTGAATAAATCAGCGCTAAAAGATGCAACGTGACTCCGAACCTCTCAAATCCCGAATCCAAAGTAGAAAAAAGCTATCGCTATATCGAAAGCAAAGACACAAGCTCATGGCGAAAACAAAACGATGCTGCCCAGACTAAAAGCTCATGAAACTGAGAAAGTTGTTGAAGGGGTGCAGCAATATATAATATAATATATGTTGCGCCCTTGCTGCCGCGTTATTCTCTGACTACACTTGCCAAGCGTACGAGGGTCTTCAGGGCACAAATCTTTTTTTTCTAAAAAAAGAAGTAAAAAAATAACGTAAGATATGAAAAAAGAGGAGCCGTATGATGGGCAACTATCACGTACGGTTCTATCGGGGGGGGGGGAGTTGTGCATCATAGGTACCTTCTTATTGCTGCGAAGGGCGATATGAAAATAACCCCCCTATCCAACCTCATTCTGTTGCGCGAAATCCATCATTGGCTAAGCAATTATTTGGTTATGCCATCTTAGGTTTCGCTTTAACAGAAGCTATTGCTTTGTTTGCCTTAATGATGGCCTTTTTGATCTTATTTGTTTTTTAATTTTTTGGTGCTGCGATTTTTTGGGAAAAAAACTATATTTTGGCCGCACCCTATTGGCTTTGCGAATAGGGCTGCGCCCAAAAAATCTAGATTTTTTGGCACCTTAGGGCCGAACGATTAGTACGTTCGAGCCCTTCACCACTTGCTACCAAAAGCATAAGCGTAAAAAAACTGAACTGACAAAGATTTTAACCTTAAAGGCTCATTGGATAAAAAAAGAAGCAGGACAAATATATCTATATATATATTTTTTTTTCTTTTTTAGCTGCTTCACTTCTTCTTATAAATAATCTTTAATAATCTTTAATAATGCATAGCTTCGCGTGCTTTTCGATTGATGATGGGACCGAAGACGAAAGGCGCGAAGCGGCCGCGGGTCTAGATTCTCGTTTTTTCGGCCGCGCGCCTGCGGCGGCCCTCGGTCGTTGTTAACTTACCA